TCACGTTAACCCGTCAATTTTGAATCTAATTTGTGATTTAAAAAAACGATATATCGAGATATCAAAAAAATTAGCATGTAATAAATATAATAATATCAATTCGTGCAAAAAATTTATTCAAATCCTCTTTAATAAAGAAAGAAGAATCCCAAAGGATTAGGATTATTTGGCATAGTTTTTTATCAAAAAACTAGTATTAATAATATATTTATTCGTGTTTGATTAGAACACGAAAACTAACTAAATCTGTTTTAGTTCCCCTTTGGAACATAATGAAGGAAAGGAATACTTGAATAACGAAAAGAATCAAATTTATCCTATTTCAAAAGAATTGAACGAGAAGCCGTATGAGGTGAAATTCTCATGTACGGTTTTGTACAGTGACGGTAAAGGTAACTTATCTGTCAACTTTTCCACTATCACCCCAAAAAAACCGAACTCTGCCTTACGTAAAGTTGCCAGAGTACGATTAACCTCTAAATATGAAATAACTGCTTATATACCTGGTATTGACCATAATTTACAAGAACATTCTGTAGTATTAGTAAGAGGTGGACGGGTGAAAGATTTACCCGGTGTAAAATATCACATAATTCGAGGAATCTTAGATGCTGCCCCAGTAAAAAATCGTAAACAAGGGCGTTCTAGTGCGTTGTATATTCTTATCTAAGATTTGTATCATTTTGATATGATGCCATGTCAATTGCTAAAAACATGGAAAGTATATGGCTAACCTAATAACGAACGTTTTGTAAGGGGACTAGAGCAGGCTAAAACAAACAATCTTATTTATTATTTAAAGTCAATTTGGAACTACTTCTATGTCTAAGGTTCAATATTGAATTCATTTCATAAGTTTTCCCTTACTTTGCGTGTGTCAACGAAAAATTAAAATGCCTTGACCTTTTCAGAACAGGTTCAAGTCAAATAGCAATGATTTGAAACACCTTTTTAATACGCAATTTTTTAACCTAAGGACTTAATCATATAGATATATAAAATACAAGATTTCTAATCATAGCAAAACAAAGGAAACGGATACTCAATTGATAATGAGTAAACATAATTCTATGCATAAGGAATAGACCTCATATATGCAGATAGAATCATGCAGAAAGCCGTATACGACGAAAGGCGTATGTACGGTTTGGAGGGAGATCTTTCATAGCTTTAGAGATCTACCCTACAATATGGAGTTAAAAAGCCGAAATAAATGATCATTAGTCTTTATGAGAAAAAATTTGTGAACCTTTTTCGCACTCATGTCACGGCAAAGTACTGCAGAAAAAAAAATTGCGAAATTTGATCCGATTTATCATAATCGAGTAGTTAATATGGTCGTTAACCGTATTCTTAAACACGGAAAAAAATCATTGGCTTATCGAATTCTTTATCAATCTCTAACAAAAATTCAACAAAAAACAGAGAAAAATCCACTAATTGTTCTACGGCAAGCAATACACAAAGTAACTCCCAAATTGATAGTAAAATCAAGACGTGTAAGTGGATCAACTTATCAAGTTCCCATGGAAATAAGATCTAAAAAAGGAAAAGTACTTGCTATTCGTTGGTTATTAGGGTCATCTCGAAAACGTTCTGGTCGAAATATGCATTTCAAATTGAGTTACGAATTAATGGATGCTGCCAGAGAGAAAGGCAATGCTATACGCAAGAAGGAAGAGACTCATCGAATGGCAGAGTCCAATAAAGCTTTTGCACATTACCGTTAATCCAATGTATGGAAAGATCCATGGATCTACCTATTCTAATCAGTAAAATAACGTCAACTTTATCAAAATTGATACAGATATTTATTGATAGGAAAGCAAAAGAAAAAGAAGAATGAAAAATAAATTTTTTATAAAAAACGATAAAAGGATATTTGTGGATTAATATTAAATCTTATTCTTCAGGATCATTTAGATAAATTTTAAATTAAATGAATATTGATCGGAGATTAACTGAAGTTACTAAATCATGGTCTGACATTTACAGAATGAAAACTTCATTTTCAATTATACCTTTAGATCATTTTATATGAAAGAGTTTCATTTGCTTCTCTTCCATGGAAGTTCCATTTTTCCAGAATGTATCTTAATTTTAGGCCTATTTCTTCTTCTAGTGATCGATTTTATTTTTGACCAGAAAGATAAAGCTTGGTTCTATTCCATCTCTTTAACAAGTTTAGTACTAAGCATAGCGGTCTTGTTATTTCAATGGAGAGAACAACCTATGATCAGTTTTTTTGGTAATTTCCAAACAAACAATTTTAGCAAAATATTTCGATTTCTCATTTTACTATGTTCAACTTTATGTATTCCTCTATCCGTGGAATACATTCAATGTACAGAAATGGCTGTAACAGAATTTCTGTTATTCATATTAACAGCTACATTAGGAGGAATGTTTTTATGTGGTGCAAATGATTTGGCAACTATCTTTGTAGCTTTAGAATGTTTCAGTTTATGTTCTTATCTATTATCGGGATATACCAAAAGAGATGTACGGTCTAATGAAGCTATTATGAAATATTTACTTATGGGTGGGACAAGTTCTTCTATTCTTGTTTATGGTCTTTCTTGGCTATATGGTCTATCCGGTGGAGAGATTGAACTTCAAGAAATAGCCAATGGTCTTATAAATACACAAATGTATAACTCTCCAGGAATTTGGATTGCGCTTATATCTATAACTGTAGGAATTGGATTCAAGCTTTCTCTAGTTCCTTTTCATCAATGGACCCCCGACGTATATGAAGGAGTGCGATTCGTTTTACAAATTAATTAAGAATAAATCTCTTCTTTAGAGGTGTTTTTATAAATAAAAACTCTGTGGACATGTGGAAGAAAAGCCCACTCGGACTAAGACATCACTTTTACCAAAAATTGCTTTTTCGTTGAATTAAGGTAAAGCAAAGTCAAAAAACTAAATTGTTTGAATAAACAATTAAATTTTTAAAGTTAGTTATTACGGGTAGTTCTTACAAAGGATCAGACTAATGACGTATACAATATTTTTATTCTCAACGTAGATGCTACATAGTCAGTTTTCATTCTTCAAAGACTACGAGTGTAAAAAAAGGGCATCCGTCAACAAAAAGATTACCCTAAGATGAATATCTCATGGCTATTCAGAACGAATTAAATTAGATGGTTCTTTATTTTTTATTAGTTTTGAATCTTTCAGACCCAAAGTCGAAAAATCAGAAATATAAAATAAGTAATTTTGATTTACCATAGGAACCGCTAAGGAAGGATTCCTCGTCAAGTTAAGGATTAGTGATTCTTTCTATCGATTGAATAGATTCAGTCTTATACATACACGAGGAAGGTAATTAAAAAAATAATAATAATAATCAAACGATTAAGCTATTCTTTTTTAACACTTAGGAGCCGTGCGAGAAGAAAGTCTCACGCACGGTTCTGAATGAGAGAAAGGAGGGAGGAATCCCCTTTTCGACTCTAACTCTCCCACTCCAGTCGTTGCTTTTATTTCTGTTATTTCAAAAGTAGCTGCTTCAGCTTTAGCCACTAGAATTTTTGATATTATTTTCTATTTTTCATTGAACGAATGGCATCTTCTTTTGGAAATATTAGCTATTCTTAGTATGATATTAGGAAATTTAATAGCTATTACTCAAACAAACATAAAACGTATGCTTGCATATTCATCCATAGGTCAAATTGGATATATCCTTATTGGAATTATTGATAGAAACTCAAATAATGGATATGCAAGCATGATAACTTATATGCTGTTCTATATTTTCATGAATATAGGAACTTTTGCTTGTATTGTATTATTCAGTCTACGTACAGGAACAGATAACATTCGGGATTATGCAGGATTATATACGAAAGATCCTTTTTCAGCTTTGTCTTTAGCTTTATGTCTGCTATCTCTAGGAGGTATTCCTCCATTAGCAGGCTTTTTTGGAAAGCTTTATCTTTTCTGGTGTGGATGGCAGGCAGGTTCCTATTTATTGGTTTCGATAGGACTTTTTATGAGTGTTATTTCAATATATTATTATCTTAAAATAATTAAGTTATTAATGACTGAACGAAACAAAGAAATAACTCCCCACGTGCAAAATTATAGATTATCTTCTTCAATCTCGAAAAATTATATCGAATTCAGTATGATTGTATGTGTAATAGCATCTGCTCTACTGGGAATAGTCATGAATCCAATTGTTGCAATTGCTCAGGATACATTATTTTAAGATCTATTTATTTAGTCAATCTTTTTCTTACGAACTAAAAGAACTAGTATATTTTTACTCATATCCTTAAAATTACAGGGAATAGGCTGAAATTATAGAATGAACTTCTAATTTAAAATTCAAGTTGATTTTGTAATTTAATTAGAAGTTCATTCTATACCATTAAATAAACATTTTATTTATGTTATTCAAACGTTTGTAAATAGATTATATATCTCTCGGTTCTAAGAGATAAGTTTAACATAGGATTAAACTTAACATATTAGTTATTTGGGCAACACAATACTTAATGGTTTCTATTGAATCGAAAAAAAAGTGTTTTATCGTAATATTATAAATATTAATTATCGATAATAAAAAGTCAAAATAATTGGATGATCTAATAATATTAGACCATGACTTATATTACGGATCAATATTGTAATACTCCAATACTTTATCCTTGTTAGCCATTTCTATTCCACATATAACAATATGTGATTATAATATCGATAGATATTTTATTCATGAAATAAAATTCACTTTTGGGATGCCTTGATGGTGAAATGGTAGACACGCGAGACTCAAAATCTCGTGCTAAACAGCGTGGAGGTTCGAGTCCTCTTCAAGGCATATATTATTGTAATGCCTATTGCCTGATCAATTCGATCATATTAGATCAAATTCATCAGGCAATAATAATAATAATTTCCTTATCTTTTTTTGATACTAAAAAAATATTTCATAAAATGATGTTTGTTATTTCATAATGTTTGTTCAAGCAATTCATACATAGAATAAATAATAATTCATCGAACAATTAAATTATTCCACCATGGTAGCCCTAATATTCTTGTTTCATAGGGCTATAACTAATGAGAATAGGAAAGAAAATGCATTATAAAATTATAAATTACTTTGATTAAAAAAGTAATAAAAAATAAACAAATTTAAGGTGGATTGCTTTTTTTTTTTTTTACATTAATAAATGTATCTTCTTTCCTAATCATTATTAGATTGAATGAAGGAATTAAATTGAAAATAATCTATATAAATACCTTTCAAGGTCTTGAAAGATCTGGAAGTTGTAATATATATTTAACAAATATACCGACGTTGTATCCCTCTACAAGTATCCCTTTCTCAAAATAAAAAGGGTAGGAGAAAAGTATACTATAACTACAATAATAATAAATATTGAGTAAGCATAGTAGAGCAATAAATAATTGCTCAGCAAGTTAAAAAAAAAACTAACTTAACTCTTTTTACTATGCTTATTCTTAAATGGTCGCAATATAAATCTTGATTGATCTAGTCCTTGTTATTCTTATTCAATCCTTCCGATAATAAGCAATTAATGTCATTCCGAGAAAGCCATTTTGTTTTTAATAATGTCTTGAAAATTTTCAATAACATTCCGTTAGTGAGGAATAAATTTGATAAATATTCATAACTTTCGGATAAAGTATTATAAATGAAACATTCATTAGATAATAAATCTATATTTTCCCTTTCTCCTTCAATCAAAAATTGTCTGAATTTATTATCTCTTGTCTTTTCACGCAACCAACGGTCATACATTAACATTGGACGATATGGATACACACGTCTCAATCGGATACCAATTTCTTGAAAGCGTTTGAAAGCCTCAAAATGCTCATTAAGCTCAATCTTAATGTTAGGAGACAAATCATTGTTATTATCCACAATTTTAATTCCTAAGGCTATTTTCCTCACCCTTTTTTTTCTTACTATAGATTTTATCGTTTTTTTTATGCCCCTTATTACTCTTGCTGAAGAGTAAGTAAGATAAATCCTTTTCAGGAGTTCTTGAGGAACAAAAAGTTCTCCTCGTAAAAAAGCAGGGTGCTTATTTGTAAAGCGAATACTCACGGGATCCCAAAGAAATCGCCGAGCTAGACAGATTATTGGTGTATCTAAAGGTTTATATTCCTTTGCATACTCTTCTGTATCAAATTGATATATTCCCATATTTTTAAACCTATTGTATAATGATCTTGCTTCCCAGAAAGCATCTAGCTTTCTTTGTGGAACATCGGAAGGATCATGATAAACAGGAAAGGGGTCGTAAGACGACAGAAATTTCTTCCAAAACAAACTGGAAAGACGGGTTGGCCTTTCTTGAAACCCTCCGAACAGATGAAGATAATCCAATAAAGGGTTATCTATTGTTATATCTTTTATATGATCGAATCGATTACTGCGAATAAAACTAAAACGCCAAGTCCTAGGAGAACAAACTATGTCAGTGCGTAATTCTCCTACGTAGGAGTACTTCAATTCTTTAGATAGAACGATCTTATCTACTATAGAAGATAATCCTTTTTGCATCATATCTCTTTTGAATTGAGGAGCAATTGTGATGTGATTTTTATCAGAATTGTTTCGATGTATTGTTACCAACCATGGAAACTCTTCCAGAAGACTCTGTAAAAGACTGGAAGCTAGAGCGAAATCATTTGCAATGAAAAGATCAACAGGAGTCCAATTCTCTCTATTTGATTCCGATAGAAACCAACAATCTTGAGCTACTGATCCGGCCAAGCAACCCAAAATATGATAGAATATGGTTAATTCCTTCACAGCTGTTCCAGCAATTGAAGGTTCTAAATACCAGTCATGCAAATAGTATGCTCTTCGACCCTGTAAGTCCGTTCTAAGATTTAGGAAATTCCTGCAATACGTCAGTTTATTTTGTATAATAGCTTTTCCTATCTTATAAGGAAGTACTTTATAAATATTACTGAATTGAAACTTAAAATTGTTTGGAGCCCAACTTGGTCTATACATAGCTTCTTCAATTATCCTATTGCTTATAGCTGAAGTGTTTCGGCTAATACTAATTAGCCAGATGTCATTGGCAAGATTTGCCAAATCTAGTGTAGTAAAACCTCTGGTCGTTAATCCAAATTCATCATAACAGTTCCAATCTTTTTTCAAATAGAGCCCTTTGCTATGTAGAAGCAAAGGAAATTCCTTTTCTCGATGTGGGGCGGGAAACTTTTTAGTATTGATAAATGTATCGAATCTTCGTTTACCATAAGGAGGAGTTATTAGAACTGGATCCACTTTTTTAGGAATATGAGTCGAAGCAATAACAACAATATTTTGTTTTATATTGGTTTCTTCCTCATAATCACCAATATGATATGTATCTCCAAGGAGTTCCCTCAATAATGCAGTAAGGTAGAAGTGATCATTCAGTTCATGAATGCTTGGAATCCATATGACGCAAGGATACATCAATTTTGCCAATTTTAGTGCAAACATGAATTGGCAAAATCTTCTCGCATAATACTCCGGAGATAAATGCTCTCCTCGATCATGCCGAAAGTTTTTCGGTTTTTTTTCATAAGAATCATTTTCATTTATGTCTTGCGGTCTACCTGACCAGCCTAGAGACCTAAGGACCTTTTCATGCTCAAGGTATGATTTCTTAGCTGAAGATGTATACTCAGCTTCATAGTTGAGCAGAAGTCTCTCCTGCTTCAAAAAATTTTTAGGAGATATTCTTATTAAAGGTAGATAAGAATCTGCTGCTAGACTTTTGGCCAAATACGATCGTCCAGTTTCCCTAGGCCCTATCAATAAAATTCGATTTGATAGGGACGGTAACGGGTAGAGTTGGAAAAATCTCACTTGGTGAGATAGAGATGGGTGAGTTGGCAGAGAGGTCATCTGCTGCTGAAAAACACGGAAGACCCACCTTTCTGCTAGAGAAAAGGAATCAAACTCATAATTCATTAGACCTATTTTATTCATTTGACCTAGCTGAATAGTTTCAGCTAGATATTTAAAGTAAAGAAGTCCCGGGTGTTTCCCTTTCTCGAAATATTGAGAAAAGAAACCATTAGGGGGAGTTAACTTCGATTCAAATTGAGAGATTCGTTCTTGTACTGAAAACAATATATTCTCTTTAAAAAAGAAATCATCCGCTCCGTATTCGTACAAAACTCTATTTAAAAGTGATTTCAATCTCCTACACTTTTTGAAAGGCCAGGAAGACCATTTCAAATTTTTGACGTACCAAATTTCCAATATTTGGGATAATCCTATATCATTATAATCCCTCTCCATATTTACAAAATCGAGGAATGTCAGCCAGCAACCATACCAAGAGAAATTATAATAAAATCTGAGCATTTTAAAAGAATGCATGATTTCTCCTACCTTCATAAAGTAGGGCTCATACTCTAAATCTTTGAGAAGCTCGACATTGCTATAAAAGTAGATCAAACATAAGGGAACTCCGCAGGAAACATAGAAGAAAAATCCAATGAAAATAAAAATAAATTTATCATACTCCCGAACATTTCGTATATATTTCCATGTATCAAATGATATTGACTTATCCTTTCCCTCAAATACCGTTTGATTAATTGGTTCTTTCCAATCCAAAAGATTCCAATAGGATAAAACCATATTCAATTTAGGGATAAATTTTGCTCTAACTTCCCATTCTAGAAGTTTACAAAATTGATGAGAGAGTGCCCACAAAATATTCAAAGTATGATTCCAATTATCCGTAATATCGTGCAAAATGATATTGAATTGATCACTAATACTTATTAGTATTTGCGTAAAAGTAATAGAAAATAAATTATCAATATATTTCCACCATGTAGAAGTAAAAAACCATGATGTATATGTTTGAAACAAATCCCATTTCTCAAAAAGCATATCTATTTGATAGATCTTATAAAATAGGAGAATCTTTCGTTTTTCTTTCTTCAAATTATCAACTATGATTTTATCTTCAATTATTTTTTTTTGACTTTCTGCCGAACTATATTTTTCTTTTTCTGCAAATTTTTTCAGTTTGAAAGAGATTTCTGATAGTAAATCATCTTGATAAGATTGATTTTGAATCAGACCCATGTTCGAACTAACACCCTTTTTAGGGTACTGATTGGGGTTGTTTTTTTCTGAATGTGAACTAGTTAAAAAAGGATGGCAAGAACTTTTGTCAAAATTGACGATTTGTTGGCTTATTAAAGGAGTTCTATATATCTTTTCAATCGAGGAAATATCTATTTTACTATGAACAAATGAATTCAATTGAGTAAGTAAATTTGACGATTTGTACAAGTCATGGATTAACACTTGGTCAAGTAAATATTTAGCCAATAATAAATTTACTTGTGACTTGATGAGTGAAATAGTTTCTTTCTCTGAGTTAATAGGTCTAATAGACAAGACCTTGTTATGGATGGGAACAAGATTGAATAATTGTCCATATATAAGATTATTGTTTTTGATATGAATCCTTTCCATGTAAGAAGCTAATCTTTTTTTATAATTTAAACGAGGATGATGTAAATAATCTAAAAATTCAAATGTATTTGCTTTGCAAAAAGCAACTCTCAATGAGTTTTGATTAGATAGTTTTAAAGGATTTAACCAATTGTCTCGATCATTGAATATTGTTGAAATACCACTGTTATCAAATAATTCCATGTAATTTTTTTCATTATCGAATAAGTCAATAATCGATTGATTCAGCGGTTTTTCATTCAAACCTAATGAGGCTATTGTTCCTTCATCGATCAAGGATTCCAATCTTTGTGAAAAATTGGGGATTGATTTAGATTTGCTGGACTTTTTAATCGGTCTGATATCTTTATCATTATCGTCCAAAATGATACCAAAAAATTTTTTGGTACTTCCAGACCAACCAAAATATTTAGTAGCACATAATTCAATTGGATCGAACACTCTGTTTTTCAAATTGTTTTGTTTAGAAATAGACACAAGACGTTTCAACCCTTTTTTTAAATATTTGATCTGAATGGACAATGCATTAATATTCAAACTCCGATTTATATTTTTGGAAGTTCGAAGAATAGAGTGATTGAACCATTCTTTCTGATATTTTTTCCAACTTGATGAATGCTGGTTAATTGCATCTTTTGTTCTATTATTCAAAAGATCTTTTCTTATCCAATTTGTTCGAATTTGATCTTTCAAATTCCAACTTAACCTTTTGATTAAATAGAATCTATTAAATCCTTTTGTCAATTCTAAATATAATAGAATAAATATTTTTTTCCATTCCAAATAGTACTTCTGGAACACTTTTGAAAAAGGATACTCATCTAATGCAGTTTTGGATTCTAAATCGTCCAATGCAGGATCCGATCCTAAAGAGTACTTAGCGTACTCATTAAATACTTTGGATAAAGAGTATTTAATTAATGCGTTCTTCAAAAGATAGAATCTCTTGAATGCTTTTTCAAGATGCTCGTCAGCTTTAATCTTATATTGATTCAATATTAGTCGTACCGAAGTTTCAGTTTCATCATTCTTTGTTATTATTCGATCTACATATTGATTCTCTTTATCAATAATATTGAGTAACACAAAGAAAGAATTCTCTTTTAATTGATCTTTGTAGTTAAAGATCTGAGTCAATAATATATTCTTGTTCAGTTCATAAAATTTATTCATGTGAGAATCCATATCCAGGGCTATTTCACTATCGTAAGCCTGATTAGGCTTAGTTATTGATAGAGTAAATTCATCCGTTATTTTCAGAATAATTTTTTTCAATTGAAAATCATTGTTTAACGGGAATTGTTCTTTGGTTTCATCACAGGATGAAGAAGATATCGAAGGTAAACTCTGGTTCACAAATCGAATACAATTAAATTGATTTATATCTCTTCTAATATTCCATCCGGGATCTGATGAAATATCATAATTTGCAGAAGAACTTTGAAGATATGTTTTGACCTTCCATAGATCAACTATCCTATTCCTTTCTGATCTCCTGAAATATTGAAAAGCATCTTGTCGCCTTTTCAATAATTTGAATTTTTCAATGGTTTTCTTGGGAGTACTAACATTTATACATGATTGATCTATTGAAAAATGATCAATACATGATTGATCTATTGAAAAATGATCAGACAATCCTTTCCAAAATTCCGACTCTGAGAACGAATAAGATTCTTTTGTTCGAACTGATTCTTCTTGTTCGATTTCTTCTTGTTCGATTTCTTCTTGTTCGATTTCTTCTTGTTCGATTTCTTCTTGTTCGATTTCTTCTTGTTCGATTTCTTCTTGTTCGATTTCTTCTTGTTCGCTTTCTTCAATTCGAAAATTAAAGACTATATTCATCCATTTGAATAGCTTTCGACTAGGACGTTTTCGCTTTTGTGTTTGAACTAATTTTTCTTCAATTTCTTGTTCAATTTCTTGAATTCCGGAATCTTCTGGCCTTGAAGATAAATCAAATTCTCTTGTTTGAGCTGATTTTTCTTCAATTTCTTGTTCAATTTCTTGGTCAATTTCTCCAATTCCGGAATCTTCTGGCCTTGAAGATAAATCAAATTCTCTTGTTTGAGCTGATTTTTCTTCAATTTCTTGTTCAATTTCTTGGTCAATTTTAGAATCTTCTGGTCTTGAAGATAAATTAAATTCTCTTGTTTGAGCTGATTTTTCTTCAATTTCTTGTTCAATTTCTTGTTCAATTTCTTGGTCAATTTTAGAATCTTCTGGTCTTGGAGATAAATTAAATTCTCTTGTTTGAACTGATTCTTCTTCTAATTGCTTTGTTCCGTTTTTATTAATAGATTCGTTTATTGTAATCCATTCACTAAATTTTATAGGTTCCCAAAACTCATTTTGAGTCGAATTGAAAGTTGAATCAATCTGCCATTCGATATCGTTCGAATCGTTCTCCGAATGACTTTCCCAACTTATTGGTCCTGGGTTCTCTGAGATTATATCATTTTTATCATTCAAATTTGTGTCGGAACTTGAGAAAACCCAAACATGTTCTTTTGGATTGAGCAAGCAACGTTGATATCTTCTTTTGTTTTTTGGCAAAGACATAAACATATGCGGAAATAGCAACACTTTTTTTTTTCCAAACCCAAAACGATGTACAGATATTTCCATCTGTATCAAATTTAATCTATTTCTTTGAACTAAAGAGCGACTATTTAAATAATATATAATTAATGGTAATGTAAGTACCATTAAAGCTTTTAATGCTTGACCCTTTAAACTAAATATACGTAAATCACGTATAAGTAAAGTACTAAGAATCCGAAAGTCAAAGAGCTTAATAACACTTTCTCGACCAGAAAATATTTGAGTTATCAATCTCACCAAATTGGATTCGGTCCATGGACTGAAAACTCCCATCATGTTCACTTGAAATCTCGACTGAATACTATATAACCAAAATGTTTTTCGGTGTTTTTTCATAGTTTTTAATAATATTATTATAAAATATAAGTTAATTAGAACAATAATTAATTAAGTTAATACAACTTTTTAGACAGTTTTGTCTAATTCTATCTTAGCAAGATAGTTTATTGCTATTAATATTGATTTGGAAAGATTTCGATCTTTCAATAGATTCAAGAACTTTGTTTTTGTCCGTATATAATAAATCTCTATTATTGTAAACGTAATAGATAAATCCTCTTCTCTTTTTTTTTTTTTTTTTTTTCTATATTCGGTTTGGTATCTATAGATTGATATAGATGTAGATATATATATACATCTTTTATATATTATATATAGATCGATAATGTATTGTCAACACTATCCCTGTTTCCTGTTAAAAAAAGTAAACACAAATAATCTTCCTCTCTTCTGCTATATAGAAGCAGATATATTATACTACCATAATTAATTATTGCATTTTGATAAAATATATCTCCATCTCTGTAAACAGGAGAAACAACTCTCTTTGGATATTTTTTGGTATCTATAGATCTATTATATCTATCTAAGAGTATAATTGTCAAATTATCATATTTTAGCCTACATGAATGTATTATCATTTAAAAATGACAAAGATGTGTCATATATATCTATTTATTTTTGAAAATATTGAAAATAATAAGCATTATTTGAATTAAGTATAAGAAGAGATAATTAAATTGGTTAATCTGAGTCAATACTTATTATTATTAATATTGACTTATTATTATTTTTTTTGCTTTAGCATCCATGGCTGAATGGTAAAAGCACCCAACTCATAATTGGGAAGTTGCGGGTTCAATTCCTGCTGGATGCACTTGCATTCTACTCAGAATAAAAAGTTATTGCATTCTACTCAGAATAAATAACTTTTAGATGGAAGAATCGCAAACAGCGAGACTATTTCTATTCAATTAATTAATTAAATATCGAGAGTACATTAGGTCTGTACTGGTTTTTTATTCCTAACTTATTCATATAAGTTTAAGTATGATATATTCATACAATATAGTTTATGTATATTTATCTATAATTAAATATGGATTGGTGGATATAGGCATTTGTATTTCCTTTTTAAAAGATAGTAAGGGAGTAAATATTTATGGATGAGGTTCAATATCTAGATTTAGTATTTACAGAAAAAAGTATTTGTCTATTTGAAAAAAATAAATATATTTTAAATGTCGATTCGGGATCGACTAAAACAAAGATCAAAAATTGGATTGAACTTTTCTTCAATGTTAAAGTAATAGGAGTTAATAGTTATCGACCCCCGCAAAAGAGAGAAAAAAGGGAAAAGATAAAGCTAATAATGAAAAATCGAATGCGTTATAAACGTATGATTATTACACTAAAACCAGGTTATTCTATTCCACTTTTTCCTTATAAATGAAACTTATAATAAATAACATGACCAACCAAACTTTTACTCCAGGCACACGTTATAAATCCCTATCAGGTTTCGATGGGAGAGTCCAGTCTCATCCACAAAAAAAATTGACCTCTGGTCAGCATCGTTGTGGGAAAGGTCGTAATAACAGAGGAATTATTACCATACGACATAGAGGAGGAGGTCACAAGCGTCTATATCGCCAAATAGATTTTCGGCGAAATGAGAAAAACATATTGGGAAAAATTGTAACAATAGAAAGCGATCCTAATAGAAGTGCATATATTTGTCTTGTGCACTACAAAGATGGTGAAAAGACATATATTTTGCATCCGAGAGGGGTCATGATTGGAGATAATATTTTTTCTGGTCCAAAAGCTCCTATATCAATGGGAAATGCCCTACCTTTGAGTGCGGTTTGAATTATTAATTTACGTAATCGGAAGCAACCGATTAGGTTTACAGCAAAACCTAAAAATCTATCACTGATCCAACTAGGATACTTTGATGGGATCAACCCCAAAGGGAAACTGAGGATAAAGAACAGCGGGTGATTGAGTTCAATAGTTTCTGTAATTATTGGCTACCGAGATATGATAATATGGAGAAGACCGAGTTGTCTGAAGCATAAAAAAATAAGGTAAAGGAACCCTTGTTACGAAGAGAAAGACAAGTAACTCACATTTGATTTGATGGTCAAAGGCAGATTCGGAGCTGAACAGTGAGAATATTTTTTAGAGAATAAAAAAAATATTATTATTTAAAATGCCTCCTACGTTATCCGGAAAATGCGGAAGTATTGACGTAATTTGATAAAGTCATTCATTCTGAATGCTACATGAAAAAAGAACATAAGCCAGATGATGGAATAGAGAAACCTAGGATGCAGAGAATCAGGACATAAGGGATTTTAAATATGCCCTCCTAGATCCCTAGATAATATACTATATAGATAGTATATTTACTACTAGAATAATGTACAAATTAACATCCAGAAAGCTGTATGCCCTGAGAGAGGCTTGTACAGTTTGGGAAGGGATTTTTACAAACTAAAGGTCTACTTCAACCAATATACCCTTAGGTACGACTATACATAATGTCGAAATACAAGTTGGAAAAGGTGGACAATTAGCTAGAGCGGCGGGTGCTGTAGCAGAACTAATCGCAAAAGAAGGCCGATTAACCACATTAAGATTACCATCTGGGGAGGTTCGTTTAATATCTGAGAACTGTTCAGCAACAATTGGACAAGTAGGCAACGTTAAATGGAAAAATAGAACTTTGAGTAAAGCTGGATCAAAACGTTGGCTGGGTAAACGTCCTGAAGTAAGAGGAGTAGTTATGAATGCTGTGGACCATCCTCACGGAGGCGGTGAAGGAAGAGCCCCAATTGGTAGGAAAAAACCCCTAACCCCTTGGGGTTATAGCGCACTTGGAAGAAAGAGTCGGAAGAGAAATAGATATAGTGATGTTTCAATCCTTCGTCGACGTAAGTAGGAGTAGTTGGAAATCCATTTTTTATAAAAAAAGAAAGGTAAATCAAAAGAGAGGTAATTGACCATGGCACGTTCACTAAGAAAAAATACTTTTGTAGCTAATTATTTGTTGAGGAAAATAGACAATCTAAACATGAAGAAAGAAAAGAAGATAATAGTGACTTGGTCCCGAGCATCTGCCATTGTACCCGCAATGATTGGTCATACCATTGCTGTTCATAATGGAAAAGAACATTTACCCATTTATATAACAAATGGTATGATAAACCACAAATTGGGGGAATTCGCACCTACTTTTATTTTCCAGGGGCATGCGAAAAAAGATAAAAAAGCGAGAAACAATAAAAAAGCAAAAAAATAAAACAATTTTTTAGAGAGAAACAATAAAAATATCGTTGTGAATAGTACACATAATTCATTGTGGAGGATGAAGATGGTAAATAAGAGTCCAAGTACAAAAACACGGGCTTTGGCCAAACATATACGTATGTCTTCTAATAAAGCACGTAGAGTAATTAATCAAATTCGTGGTCGTTCTTATAAAGAAGCACTTATTATACTGAGTTGGATGCCTTATGGAGCATGTTATCCCGTATTAAAAGTAATTCGTTCTGCAGCTGCAAATGCTAATCACAATATGGGTTTAAACGAAGACAATTTATTTGTCAGTAGAGCTGAAGTGAATGAAGGTGCTCTTTTCAAAAGATTTCAACCTAGAGCCCGGGGACGGGGTTATCCCATACAGAAACCCACTTGTCATATAACTATTGTATTGGAAGAAAAATAAAAAATATAAAATATCCAAATTAGATGGAATAATAATCCATTTATGTTGCAAGTAGAATACCTGGAAAAAGTACCAAAAAGATAGAAATATATGGGAAACAAAATAAATCCACTTGGTTTTAGACTTGGTTTTACTCAAAACCATCGTTCTCTTTGGTTTGAACAAAGGAATTATTCCGAAGATTTACGAGAAGATGAGAAAATACATAATTGCATTGCAAATTATGTACGACATATAAAAGGTTCCTCAAATTATGGAGGAATTACACGTATAGAAATTGTAAAAAACGCTGATTTGATTAAGGTCAACATATATATCGGATTTACCGACTTGTTCATCGAAAAACGGGGTCAAGATAAAGAAAAAGATAAAGAAATTGAGCAATTAAGAGACGAAGTGCAAAATATGCTTGTACAGAATATGCTCGATTCTGTGAACCGAAAACTTCTCATTTCTATAGAAAAAGTTGATAAACCTTATAGAGAACCTAATATTCTTGCGGAATATATTGCTATACAACTAAAGGAGAGAGTTGAAATAAAAAAAATAATGAACAAAGCTATTGAACTGGCTGAAAAGGCAGATGTCGAAGGTATTAAAATAAAAATCAAAGGACGTCTCAACGGAATTGAGAGAGCCCGTAAAGAATCGGCCATGCAAGGTAGAGTTCCCCTACAGACCCTTCGAGCTAAAATTGATTATTGTTATTATGCAGTTCAAACCATTTATGGAGTATTGGGTATCAAAATTTGGATCTTTGATAAAGAGTAATACTTTTCTACAATCTGACCGATTATAAATCATCAATTCTATAAGATCAAATAGAAATTAGATTAACCATCTTGGAGCAGTGCTATGCTTAGTGTGCGACTCGTTGAGATCAAGTTTTTGCGATCTTTTCTAAAATGATGGAGAAATCGAAATAAGAACGAATTGGTCTCTGATATATAATTAGAAACCCATTCTTTCTTTCATATTACTAAAAACCAATAAATTATCTAATAGATAGTTCCATCAAATGAACGAAAGACTTTCTTCCACAAAGAGACAAAAAAATAAGATCTATATCTCTCGTGAAGCGAAAACGGTCTTTGGTAATGCAAGAAAAGAAAAAAAGGAGGAAGGAGAAAAAGAAAGAATTAAATCTTCTTCCTTACAGCATTGTATGGTTAATAAATCACCTCCAAAGAGCATTGTGATAAAGCATAAGAATTATCCTGATCTATTTAGAATTAAATGGATTGGGTTTATAAAAAAGAGCTTCGGGTCAATGGAAACTAAGGAAATTGATTCTTTAAGAAATGAAATAAGAGCTCCATTGCAGAGGGTAAACCTGAGCAGCCATTTGACAGAAAGCTATGGGAACGATGGAACCTGTGACTGCATTAAGATCATATAGGAATCTTAATCATTCATTGGATAGGATGGCGAAATAAACCAAGAAAGAATTAATCTCATTGGAGTCTGTCTATAAATTGGCCCGATGAAGCAAATACTGGAAGAGTGAATATTCGCCTGTGAAATTCGTATTGGGCACTATCGATGTAAATAAAAGAGATAAATATTTGCTACGTGTTTCGTCAATTATAGTACAATATATATATATGTATTATGTGTTATGCGTATATCCATACTGTGTTATCTATATAACACATGTGATATATATTGTATATACCAGTTTGCCATAGATTCTTCACAAGGAGCCGGATGAGAAGAAACTTTCATATCCGGTTCTGAAATAGAGATAGGATTCAAATAGTATTATACAGCCATCGACTATAACCCAAAAAGAACGAAATTTCGTCACCAGCATAGAGGAAGAATGAAGGGAGTAGCTTCCCGGGGCAATCGCGTTTGTTTTGGTAGATTCGCTCTTCAGGCATTGGAACCTGCTTGGATAACATCTGGGCAGATAGAAGCAGGACGACGAGCAATTACCCGCTATGCCCGTCGTGGTGTAAAAATCTGGATACGTATATTTCCGGACAAACCTATTAGAATTAGACCTGCAGAAATACGTATGGGTTCGGGGAAAGCAAAGGGGCCTCCCGAATATTGGGTATCTGTCGTCAGACCGGGTCGAGTACTTTATGAAATAAGCGGAGTATCAGAAACTATAGCTAGAACAGCTTTTCAAATTGTTGCATACAAAATGCCTATACATACTCAATTTATTATTAGTTCTCCTATATAATACCGAACCAAAGAAATATTTCTGGCTGAAAAATATTATTGTCAGAAATATTATTTTTTTTATGCCGAGGCAACAAATCTTTTGGAGGAAAAATGATTCAGTCTCAAACTTATTTGAATGTAGCAGACAACAGTGGCGCCCGACAATTAATGTGTATTCGAGTTCTAGGAGCAAATAATCGGGAATATGCTAATATTGGTGACGTTATAATTGCTGTAATTAAAGAAGCGGCACCTAATATGCCCCTAGAAGAATCAGAAGTAGTTAGAGCCGTAGTTATACGCACGTGTAAAGAACTTAAACGTGACGATGGAATTATAATACGATCTGATGACAATGCAGCAGTTGTCATTGATCAGAAAGGAAATCCAAAAGGAACTCGAGTTTTTGGTTCAGTTACTGAGGAATTGAGAGAATTGAATTTCACCAAAATAATATCATTGGCCCCCGAAGTATTATAAATACTGATAGATCATGTGGAATTAATAGATACATTAATAGATATAATTTGTAATCTCAGGTATATTCCTTAAAAAAGATAAACATGCCTTTTTATATTAGAGACCGGGAATTCCTAAGAATTAGTTCGTCATGGGTAACGATACTATTGCCAATCTAATGACTTCTATAAGAAACGCTGACATGGGAAAAAAAAAAACAGTTCGAGTAACATCTACTATTATGACCGATAACATTGCAAGGATCCTTCTACGAGAAGGTTTTATAGAGGATGTTAGGGAACATAAAGAAGGTAAGAAATCTCTTTTGGTTTTAACTTCAAGATCTAGAGAAAGGAAGGAAAAGAGATATATAACTGCTCCAAAGCGTATTAGCAAACCTGGTTTGAGAATTTATTCCAATTATCGGGAGATCCCTAAAGTTCTAGGTGGAATGGGGATCGTAATCCTTTCTACTTCCCAAGGAATTATGACTGATCGAGAAGCTCGACAAAAAAAAATAGGAGGTGAATTATTATGTATTTTATGGTAATTTATAAACGTATTCCTAAACACAAAATAAACATCAGAATATGCGTTCCGGAAAAGTCTTGTGCTACATTAATGACAATGTTATTTGAAACAGTAAGCCAGGAGGGGCGAGCAACAAATTGAATGAATAAAAAAAACTATATCATAGTCGAAGGTTTAGTTACTGAAGCATTTCCCAACGGCATGTTTACAGTCCATTTGGATAATGGCGAAGATGTTTTAACGTGTATTTCGGGGAAGATTCGATACAAATCTATACGAATACTAAGAGGGGATAGAGTTAAGGTCGAATTAACTCCTTATGATTTAAGGAAAGGACGTATAATTTTTAGATGTCCCCCCAAATCTATAAATGGTTATGATGATGATGCTGATGTTATCTTTTGATCGAATATTCTTATAACGGATCAATATTGGGTAATTATAAATAATTGTTTAAAATTTTATTATGCTATTGTGCGTCCGTCGAAAATACTAATATATTATTATGTTAATACCTATTAAGGTTAATAAAGTGTTAATACCTATATAACGTTAATAAAGAAGTAAATAATATTGAAATAATAAGAACCTAGGGAGGGGTATGTGTATAAATTATGAAAACTAATGGAGGGGTCAGAGGTCCTAATCCTAATGGTCAAACCATGGGTATAGGTATAATTACTGAAAAATTGCCTAACGACCTGTTTAGGGTTCATTTAGATAATGGCCTTGATATTGAAGCGTTTATTTCAGATAAGATTCGACACCAATTTAGTAGAGAAGAATTACTACTAGGAGTTAGGGTCAAGGTCGGATTTTTTCCCGAGCGTAATTGTGCGGGACGCATAATTTATATATTTCCTTAAAAATCGTAATGTTTTTGATTGAACATCTAATATGACTCAATAATGAGCCTCATTCATTAGATAAACTCTGTTTTTCAGAAAACAAAATGGAATATGATCCTAGTAATTCCTTGAAAGACCACAAATTAATGAAAATCCGTGCTTCTGTTCGTAAATTTTGTGAAAAGTGTCGCCTAATTCGTAGGCAGAAACGCCTTCTGGTAATTTGTCACAATCCGAGACATAAACAAAGACAGGGATAATCCTTATCTATATCAAGAAATGCATTTATAAAAAAAAGTTTGATTTATTATTTTGATCTATAAATTTGGTCTATAGATTTATATCTATAAATTTATATCTATAAAGTTAGATATAAATTTATAGATTTTTTTTAACTATTAAATTATAATATTTATAAAACTACAAAAAGATTTGTGTCAAAAACTACAAAAAGATTTGTGTCAAAAACTACAAAAAGATTTGTGACACGTAGAACTACAAGAAGATTTTTACCGCGTAGAACTAAACATCGAATACTGAAAGGAATTATTTACGTTCGAGCAAGTTTTCGCAATACCATTGTTACTGTTACAGATATACGAGGACAAGCGGTTTCTTGGTCTTCTGCTGGTGCTTGTGGATTCAAAGGCACAAAAAGACGTTCACCATTTGCTGCTCAAACTGCAGCAGAAAATGTTATTCATACATTAATGGATCAAGGTCTGCTAAAACAAGCAGAAGTTATGATAAGTGGCCCTGGTCCAGGGAGAGATACAGCAGTACGAGCCATTGCTAAAAGTGGTGTACTTTTGAGTTATATACGTGACGTAACTCCTATGCCACATAACGGATGTAGACCTCCCAAAAAGAGACGTGTGTAAGAATTGAATGAATTTCAAGAGAAAAAAATATTTAAATTATCTATTCAAATAATAATTATGATTCAGGATGAAATATTAGTCTCTATTAAGACACCACAATTAAAGTGTGTCGAATCCAGAGCAGACAGTAAGCGTCTTCATTATGGTCGTTTCACTCTATCTCCGCTTCGCAAAGGTCAAGCTAATACAATAGGTAGTGCAATAAGAAGAGTTTTACTTGGAGAAGTAGAAGGAACATGTATCACACATGCCAAAATTAAAAACATAAAAAATGAATATTCTGTGTTAATAGGTATTGAAGAATCGATACATGAAATTTTGATGAATCTGAAAGAAATTGTGCTTAGAAGTGATGCATACGGAATTCGAGAAGGGTATATCTATATCGTTGGACCAAAAAAAGTAACTGCGCAAGATATCATATTACCACCTTCTGTGAGAATAATTGATACTACACAACATATAGCTAACATAAAAAAATCAATTACATTAGATATATCATTACAAATTGAAAAAGGCCGCGGGTATATTACCCAAAATCCAAATTATAATAATTATAATTCTCAGGATGGAATTTTTCCTATAGATGCTGCCTTTATCCCTGTTCAAAATGTAAATTATAGTATTCATTCCTATTGGAGCGAAAATGAGATACAAGAAATCCTTTTTCTTGAAATATGGACGAATGGAGGATTGCCTCCTAAAGAGGCACTTTACGAAGCTTCTCGGAATTTGATTGACTTTTTCCTTCCTTTTCTGCGTGCAGAGGAGGAAAACATCAATGGAATAAATAGTCTAAGTGATAATCTGACTCCTTCCCTACCTCCTTCACATATATCGACCGATACGAAGAGAATCATTTTCGACCAAATGTATATTGACCAATTAAACTTCTCTACTAGGATATATAACTGCCTCAAAAAGGCCAATATAAAAACATTATCGGACCTATCAAATTACAGTCGGGAAGATTTAATGAGAATTAAACACCTCGGGGAACAATCTGTCAAAGAAATATTGGAATTTCTACGAAATATTGGAATTGATTTACCCGGGAATCGGGTTTAGATTCATGAAATGGTTCTATTTCATCTCTCCATTCATTCCCTTTTTCTAAGTTATTCTTTAAAGTAAATTTGAAGAAATCCCTTATTATTTATTAAATACAAATATATTTGAAATCTGACAAAATATATCTAGGGAGAGATCATTTGTCTTGAAGCAACTACTCCCTAGATATAAGAACAGAAGATTTCTTTCGAGATTCAGATATTCTAAATTAGATCAAATTGGAAAAGACCTAGAGTTAAAGATTCATCGATAGGTAATGTTGCCCCAATACCTAACCAAAGAGCTACTGCGGTACCGATTAAGAATACTGTTGTAGCTACTGGACGACGAAATGGATTTTGAAATTGATTCACATTCTCTAAAAAAGGGACTGTTAAGAGTCCTGCAGGTACTGAAGCCATTAAAAGAACACCTAATAATTTATTAGGTACTGTACGAAGTATTTGAAATACGGGGAAAAAATACCATTCGGGTAATATTTCCAAAGGAGTTGCAAATGGATTTGCCGGTTCGCCAATCATTGATGGTTCTAGAACCGCTAAACCTACGGTACATGCAATAGTACCTGAAATTACTACTGGAAAAATATATAGTAGATCATTGGGCCAAGCCGGCTCTCCATAATAATTATGTCCCATGCCTTTAGCTAATTTAGCCCTTAATACAGGATCATTCAAGTCAGGTTTCTTTGTTATTGGGATAAGTAGATTTTTATGAATCTATCCCCCTAAAGAACCGGACATGCCAATTTTGATCATCCGGCTCGAACAATAACTTATAAAAATAATGAAGGGCATATCGTCAGTAATAAGAATTACAAAGATCTATACCATTCTTGATAATTTTATTATTTTGGATTAAGTGCTCAGTACCCAAGTAAGCTCATAAATTCGATCATGATCAATATGCCTTTTGGACCATCTTATTCCTTGTAATCCGTGTTTATCCCGACCTACACAATTTTTTTGCATACAAGGTATTGACTTGTTACTGATCCGGCCTTTCTCCTTCCTTAGACCCCTTCTTTTACTCCGATAGTTTACCCTATGGAAATACAAGGGAAATGCATGTATTTTCATACTATAAAAAGGAAAGGACAAGTAATAAGTTTTACTTATTATGTTGCTACCATTACCTGGATCTTACGGAGCCTAATTCGGATTCGATCATAGAAATAACTCTCTTGGGACGCAACAAAGTGCCCGATGCCTTTTCTCCAGGTTCTAAACTTCCTTTTTTGGGAAGAAAATTGGGACAGAGACACATTTCTGATTAATCTTTATATGGCAGATCGAAGAATGTATCTGCACGGCCTAAGCAATAGTTCAAGTCACACACTCCCATAATCTATTTTCTCCATTTGAGATGAGTATCTACGTTAATTCTTTGTATTAGATAAAGAATACTTAAGAATTAAAAGGCGAAATCCGAGAAACATGGTTTCTTATTTCCATATTTCCAATAAGAAATATTCGCGGCAATGATATATCGTTGCTCAAAATGATAGGTTTTGAGTACTCATTTAAAATGTATATTTCCTTTCTATAAAGGACCTGAAATACCCTGTTTGCGGATCATTAGAAAGTGCATTGACATAAATACAGCAGTAAGAAGGGGTAATATAAAAGTGTGTAAACTATAAAAACGAGTCAAAGTAGATTGACCCACACTAACACTTCCGCGTAATAACTCTACCAAAGGAGATCCTATTAAAGGAATGGCCTCAGGCACACCGGTCACAATTTTGACCGCCCAATAACCAATTTGATCCCAGGGCAAAGAATAACCAGTTACACCGAAAGATACGGTTAGTACAGCTAGAATGACACCCGTAACCCAAGTTAATTCGCGAGGTTTTTTGAATCCACCTGTGAGATAAACACGGAATACATGCAAGATCATCATTAGAACCATCATACTTGCCGACCATCGATGAACCGATCGGATTAGCCAACCGAAGTTTACTTCAGTCATTATGTATTGAATAGAGGCAAAAGCTTCTAGAACGGTGGGACGATAGTAAAAAGTCATAGCAAAACCAGTAGCTACTTGTACCAAAAAACAAGTCAGTGTGATGCCTCCTAGACAATAAAATATATTCACATGAGGAGGAACATATTTACTAGTGATATCATCCGCAATCGCCTGAATCTCAAGACGCTCTTCGAACCAATCGTATACTTTATTGAGATAGGTCAACTAAAATTCCCCCTCTGAAAACCGTACATGAAAATTTACTTTCATACGGCTTAAACAAGAACACCCAAATACCTTTTTGAACAAAGTATATTGTTTGTAAAACATGAAAATAATGAATACTTCGCTACTTAGCGAATATGAAGGAAGAGAATTCACAATAATCCATGATTTTATACAATAAGAAGGGAGAAAGACTTCATAATGCTCAAATTTCAAGTCGGCTCATTATTATGCAGAATGAATCGCTATAGGCCTTTTGAACGATCTTTTATCCTATTCGTGATCACCTATAGAACAAATAGGTATGGACGATCTATAGGAATTATCTTGTCGAGATCTCAATAGATGAACCAATCTAAACCTTAGATTTAAATTTTACCCCGATGATTTTTTTATACCAAAAAGGTTTTATGGGTTATAACCTTTCAATTTCATTGTTATTTCCTCAATGAAATATACTAACTAAGAGAAATGAGATACTATCTCATTCTTCAGTCAAAGTCAGCATAAAAAAGAGGAGAAGAGATCCCTCGATTTCTGATCATAATTTTTTCAAAGAATTGGAAGCCTGGTCACGAGATATAAATAACAGTTATAAACCATAGTTAAGATTTTCTTTAATATATTATATTATTTATTTATATACCTCGTGCTCTAGATATTAACTATTGGATCAATATCCAACGAGGTAGGAAGACCATCTTTATGACGACAACAGATCGGTCTTCTGTACTAGAATTGAGATCAATTTTAACAAGTCGCACACCCATATTCCAAAAATCCTTAGATAAAAATAATTACACGATCAAACTACCGGAACATTAATAATCTAGAAACTAAAGTTATTCAAAATATTGTCTTCCTTAGTTCTTTTTTCTTTCTTTTGGATTAGCTAAAGATCCGGGCGGATCTTCTAGTTTCTCTAGACCCAACTAACTGGAATTCCGTCCAATAAAACAGAAGAATTATAAATCTCCGAGATAATAGATAAGAATACTGCAAATAGAGCCATTGCCGTACCCATGAGAGGAGCAGTTCCCCATCCGGGAGCTACTTTACCAGATTCTGTATTAAGTGGTTTTAAATAATTTCCTACACTAGTTCGTATTGGCCCGGTTCTGGAAGTGTCATCAATGGTCTGTGTAGCCATAAAAACAATAGTATTGGTTGAGATCTATTAACTTTGTATACTATTATGTATATATACATACATAGGAAGGATTACCTACCAATGGAAACTGCAACCTTAGTCGCTATCTCCATATCTCGTTTACTTGTTAGCTTTACTGGTTATGCCCTATACATTGCCTTTGGGCAACCCTCTGAACAACTTCGAGATCCTTTTGAAGAGCACGAGGACTAGTTGAAAGAATGACCTTCCCGATCGGGAAGGTCATTCTTTGATTATAAGAAAGAGTATTCGAAAAATAAATAAATTATTTTCCTCCTCTATCCGGAACTTTTGGGGGGTCTCGGAAGAAAATAGCGAAAAAGATTATCCCTAAGGTCGACACCAAAAGGAATGTATAAACCAATGCTTCCATAGATTCGATCGTAGTTTTTATGGAGATAGCTTTCGTACTAATTACAACATTTTCCAGAAAAAAAAAATGTAATCAAAATATTTTGAATCTATTGAGAATGAATATTCACTGAGATGGAATCTCTCGAGATTTATTATCGATCGAAGCAATGTTATATTATACCACTTGTCTTTTAGTAGTTGGATCCCCCAGTTTTTGGAATGCCCCAAATTCTACTTGGGCATCTAAATCCGGGTCAATACCAGCGAAAACATCTCTGAATAGGGTTCTAGCACCATGCCAAATGTGTCCAAAAAAGAATAGAAGAGCAAATGTAGCATGTCCAAAAGTAAACCAACCCCTTGGGCTACTCCGAAAGACACCGTCGGATTTTAAAGTAGCACGATCTAATTCAAAAATTTCACCTAATTGTGCACGTCTAGCATATTTTTTGACTATAGCAGGATCACCAAAACTAACCCCGTCAAGTTCACCACCATAGAACTCAACAGTTACACCTACTTGTTCAACACTATACTTTGATTCTGCTCTCCTAAAAGGAACATCGGCTTTCACAATTCCTTCTTCATCTACTAGAACGACTGGAAATGTTTCGAAAAAGGTAGGCATACGACGTACAAAAAGCTCATGTCCCTTTTTGTCTTTAAAGACAGGGTGTCCTAACCAACCAACAGCAATTCCATCTCCATTGTCCATCGCACCCGCCCTGAATAACCCCCCTTTAGCTGGATTATTCCCAATGTAATCATAAAAAGCAAGTTTCTCAGGAATTTTTGACCAAGCTTCTGATAGACTTAGACTCTCGGCCAAACCGGCACGAACCCGTCGATCTATTTCTTGTTGGAAGTATCCCTGATCCCACTGGTAACGAGTGGGACCAAATAACTCGATCGGAGTGGTTGCGGAACCATACCACATTGTTCCGGCCACAATAAAAGCTGCAAAAAACACAGCAGCAATACTGCTAGATAGGACAGTTTCAATATTCCCCATACGTAATCCTTTGTATAAACGTTGGGGAGGACGAACACTGAGATGGAATAGACCTGCTAATATACCCAATATACCTGCTGCAATATGATGAGAAGCTATTCCTCCCGGAATAAAAGGATCAAAACCTTCAGCTCCCCACGCCGGATTTACAGGTTGTATTTTTCCAGTTAGTCCATAAGGATCAGACACCCATATTCCAGGGCCATACAAACCCGTTACATGAAATGCTCCGAATCCGAAACAAGCTGCTCCTGAGAGGAATAAATGAATTCCAAAAATCTTAGGCAAATCTAAAGAAGGTTTTCCCGTACGGTCATCACAAAATACATCTAGATCCCAATATACCCAATGCCAGATAGCTGCTAAAAAGCACAAGCCAGAAAACACAATATGTGCCCCGGCCACACCTTCATAACTCCAAATACCTGGATTAGATACAGTTTCTCCGGTGATACTCCATCCACCCCACGAATCCTTTATTCCTAAACGAGTCATAAAAGGTATAACAAACATACCTTGTCTCCACATTGGATCAAGAACAGGATCAGATGGGTCGAAAACTGCTAATTCGTAAAGAGCCATTGAACCGGCCCAACCAGCAACTAAAGCTGTATGCATTATATGCACAGCGATTAACCGGCCAGGATCATTCAATACGACTGTATGGACACGATACCAAGGCAAACCCATGAAAATACCCCTTTATCAGAAAAAGTAGACACTATGTAACTTTCTCGCATTAGAGAAGATTATGCTATGGAGTTAGACCCTTATCTCAAAGGTGAACAATTATTCAAGAACATTAATGGAACAGTTAAAATATGTTCAATATAGCAACGAGAAGCGGATATATTTTATCCTTTATATGTATCAATATACAATGTGGAAATTGGTCCCATTTCTATCAAACAAGTAAAATAAAGTACTTTTCAAAATAGGTATTTTGAAAGGTAAGTCCGCTGATTTGGTTTTATCGCTCATTTGGGCTTATAATCTATCTTTGTTAGTAGAGAGAAATATTTAAGATATTTTTTTTATGATAAATCCCAACTTACCCTCTGTTTTCGTGCCTTTGGCGGGCTTGTTTTTTCCGGCAATTACAATGGTTTTTTTTTATTTCTATATTCAAAACGACGAGATTTTATGAATCTGATCCAATCAGATCTCATATTCCAATCTCTCAATCGTAGAACAAAATATTTCTTTTGGATGATATAACATAAAAACTTATTTTACACACGAACAAAATAGATCTGAATAGATATTCATCTTTATTTAGATCTATTCATATATTGATGAATATATGGAGATATATCGTATTGTCTATACATCATAGATATAATCTATGGATAGAGTCTGAATGTATATGATATGTAGATCATATATTATTGATATACATATCATATACATATCATATATAACGCGTGTGTGAATGAATAAGTCTTTCTTACTTAATACGATGTATATATAATACATTTGTAATATAGAGAGTGTTATTTATACTCGACTTCTGCAATGAAGTATGTATTATAAGGACCAATTCCCCCTCCAAAAAAAGGCATGGGAAAAGAATAAGAAAAAATATATATAATATATATATAGATATTTGATATTTCATTTTCTACTGAGATGCTTATATGTATATGGCTAGTTTATTTATATAGCTAATTTATGAGAGTGACTTTGGGAGTCAAAAGAGTAAGTGTTTGGCCGCTCCCTCAACTTAAATAGGACGCAATTTGTTATGAATCGTCGATCCAAATGGCTCTGGATAGAACCCATAACAGGGTCTCGAAAGATAAGCAATTTTTTTTTTGCTTGTATCCTTTTTTTTGGTTCACTAGGATTTTTCTTGGTCGGAATTTCAAGTTACCTTGGTAGGAACCTGATACCTTTATTGTCATCTCAGCAAATACTTTTTGTTCCACAAGGAATTGTAATGTGTTTTTATGGTATTGCAGGTCTGTTTATTAGCTCTTATTTGTGGTGTACAATTTTGTACAATGTAGGTAGTGGCTACAATAAGTTTGATGAAAAAGAAGGAATTGTATGTCTTTTTCGTTGGGGATTTCCCGGAAGAAATCGTCGTATTTTCCTCCAATTTCTTATGAAGGATATTCAGGCGATAAAAATGGAAGTTCAAGAAGGTATTTCTCCTCGTCGTGTTCTTTATATGGAAATAAAGGGCCAACAAGACATCCCCTTAACTCGTGCTGAAGAAAATTTAACCTTGCGTGAAATGGAACAAAAAGCTGCCGAATTAGCCCGTTTTTTGCGTGTATCCATTGAAGGATTTTGAAATGGGGTCTCTTCTTGAACATACAAATGTATATACAAGAATAAATGTTGATAGAATATTTGTCTGGGAGGGGGGAAGATCGTACAGTCAGTTTATTTCCACCAACACGAAATGGTACTTATGGAAGCATACTGGCATTTTTTGGCAGTTTGCAAAACACTCCATAGCATTCTTTATATTTATTAAGGGCCGATACTCAAGAGGATACAGTTATAGTAATATAATTAATATTTAATAAAATTACTTATTATTAATAATGTAAAATTTTTTTACATACGTGTACGAGATTAAATTAGAAGATTTAATCTCCCATACCTACCAAGGCCTTTTGGAGTGCAGAATTGATTATTATTAGACTTAATTTATCAAATAGATATATGGCTTTTATCCCGTAAGGTAGTTGTTACCTCTTGTGCTAATCAACATCCATCCCTTTAATTCAAAAAGTATTTTTTTTATACTTATGCTGCTGCTCCTTTCTTCGGGCAAAAGTCAAATAAGAAAAGCATTAATAAATTAGCCCAAATCAAAGCACTTTTAAAGTGGTTGATCCGGCTGGGATCAATTTCCCTTTTACTCTACTTCTCATTAGGAGCAAACTATCCCTCATCCGAAAGATATTCTTTCTCGGGGTCGAAGAATTACGCATTAGATCATTCTATGGATCCCATACCTCGTTCTATAATTCGTACTTTGTTCAGATTTCGGACAGAGCTAACGAGCCAATCGAGTTCGTTAGCGATTCACGAATTGGAAGTGGCCAAATATAAAGCATTAGCTTCTCTACAATATCTCGCATGTTTAGTAGTACTACCTTGGGGAATTTCAATTTCATTACAGAAAGGTTTAGAGTCCTGGGTTACAAATTGGTGGAATACTGGTCAATCCAAGAAAATTTTTGATTATCTACAAGAAGAAAACGCTCTAGGAAAATTTGAGAAAATAGAAGAGCTATTCCTGTTAGAAAGAATGGTGGAAGATTATTCGGAAACGCATTCACAATATATTTGTATAGAGATGCAGAAAAAAATGATCCAATTGGTCAAAATATATAATCAAGATTGTATACAAATCATCTCGCATTTATTAATAAATCTAATAGGTTTTTTTATTCTAAGTGTTTATCTCATTCTGGGTAAGAAGAAACTTGGCATTCTTAATTCTTGGGTCCAAGAAGTCTTCTATAGCCTAAGCGATACAATGAAAGCTTTTGCCATTCTTTTAGCAACCGATCTATGTATTGGGTTTCATTCGCCCCATGGTTGGGAATTGATGATCGATTTGATCTTTGAAAATTATGGATTTGGCCATAACGAACGAATAATATCTGGTCTAGTTTCAACTTTTCCAGTCATATTAGACACAATTTTCAAATATTGGATCTTCCGACGTTTCAATCGTACATCTCCTTCACTTGTAGTAATTTATCATTCGATGAATGAATGACAAATGGGTTTATCACACAATTAATTAAAATTGTTTTTGCCATATTCATTCATAATAGCAAATTTATTTGCTCCTTTTTTTACGTTTTTTAGGGCAATACTTCTTATTTTTTAGCTTTGGGTTTAATATAGTAGCAGAATTGCAAACAAGTAACTATGATAGCTACTTACTCCCACTTATTGTTTAAACAAAAGATTTGGAACCAAAAATTGAACATGCAAAATAGAAATACTTATGATGACTGGGTGAAAAAGTGGATAACTCAATCAATTTCCGTCTTGATCATGATACATATAATGACTCAGACATCTATTGCGAATGCATATCCCATTTTCGCACAGCAAGGTTATGAAAATCCTCGAGAAGCGACTGGACGTATTGTCTGTGCCAATTGTCATTTGGCTAAAAAACCTGTGGAGATCGAGGTTCCACAGTCTGTGCTTCCCGATACTGTATTTGAAGCAGTCGTTAAGATCCCCTATGATAAGCAAATAAAACAAGTTCTTGCTAATGGTAAGAAAGGAACTTTAAATGTAGGAGCTGTTCTTATTTTACCCGAAGGCTTTGAATTAGCTCCTCTAGATCGTATTTATCCTGAAATTAAGGAAAAAATAGGTGATCTTTATTTTCAGAACTATCGGCCCAATCAAAAAAATATTATCGTAATAGGTCCTGTTCCTGGTCAAAAATATAGTGAAATTGTGTTTCCCATCCTTTCACCAAATCCTGCTACTAATAAAGCAGTCAACTTCCTGAAATATCCCATATATGTGGGTGGCAATAGAGGAAGAGGACAAATTTATCCCGATGGGAGCAAGAGCAACAATACAGTCTATAACGCTTCAGCAACAGGTAGAATAAGTAAAATTGCACGTAAAGAAAAGAGCGGATACCAAATAACTATTGAAAATTCATCAGACGGTCGACAAGTGGTTGACTTTGTACCTCTGGGACCGGAACTTCTTGTCTCAGAAGGCGAATTCATCAAGGCGGATCAGTCGTTAACGAATAATCCCAATGTAGGTGGATTTGGTCAGGAAGATGCAGAAATAGTACTTCAAGATCCTTTACGTGTTCAAGGTCTTTTATTATTTTTAGCATCTGTCGTTTTGGCACAGATATTTCTGGTTCTTAAGAAGAAACAATTTGAGAAAGTTCAATTAGTCGAGATTAATTTTTAGTTGCATTATAATTAATGTGTGAACCCTTAAGTTGACTGAAAGATTTTAATTTCCGTCTTGTCAACGACTAATGTAATCATATATGTAATAATTAAGTCATACCCCTTCGTAGATGGAGAGCTTTTCATTCGCCCTCTCCTTCTGGTCGAATTATTATATATCAAGGATGAAAAAATAGAGATATATGTATCTCTTTAATAAGGAATGAGACTTGTCGAACAGTCCCCTAGTAATATGCGACATAATGTAGTTAAATACATGTCATATTTAGATCATCTTAATCTATCATATCGAAGACAAATGATCAAAACATAAATATAAGGAGGAAAAGAAATATAAGTAGGAAAAGAAATATAAGGAGGAAAAGAAAGAATTAAGCAGTCTTGACTTAATACTCTCCCTCATTTTATTCCTTATCTTACTCCTTGAAAAGGTAAAAAAAATATATAGCTTTTTTACGTTGTCTCCTCAAAGTAAGAGGAGCTCGTTCGTTTTCTAATCCCATTCCTCCATGTTGTACTGAAATTTCTTAGAAAAAGAGCAGCAAAGGCAATATTGCTCATTGAGCAAATGGGGCCCGGCCTATTTAGCAAAGCAAACGTTTGAATGAAACAGTTCGCTTCTTTTCTAATCCAATAGTCCTTGTTCTTTTCTTAGAACGAAAAAAATTTATATTCTTTATTTTATTTTTTTGAACTTCCGCAAATTTTGCGGAATCTTTTAGAAACAAATAGTTGAGAATATTATGCAGAATAAACGTTAATTTGTGCTTTTTTTGTTTGGAAGATCGATCCAATTCTCTTTATAAAAAAAAATAGTCATAGTATTTGACTAAATGTCCAATTGTGAATCTACAAAGAGATTCAATTTATTTCGAAAATAAAGAAAGATAAGACCTTGCCCTTTTTTGAACTCAAAGAAGGGCAAGGTCTTATCTTTCTTTTTTAGTTTTCACTTTCATGTGTAAAGTATTCCTTATAGATATGAAATATATTTCATTACTATAGGGATGATCCTAATCCGGAATAAGAACCGTAGAAAAAGATACCTATTAAACCAATCACGAGAATACCAGTTAAAGTACCTATCAACCAAAGAGGGATCCTTCCGGTGGTATCAGCCATTTCTATTACTCCCTTTCAAATTTTATTAAGTAGTCATGCTCAAGACATAAACAATCCTATTATTATTATGAGTATTAGATCTCTCTGAATTGGGAGAGAAAGAAGATTTTCACTGTTCCTAATTGAAAAAGTAATTAGAGAATAGAACAGCAAGTACAAAAATGAGTAACAACCCCCAATAAAGGCTGGTACGATTCAATTCAACATTTTGTTCATTCGGGTTTGATTGTGTCATAAATAGCTCCGTTATTTAGTTTATATAGAGTTTATCGCTGTATGAACTGCATTGCTGATATTGATCCCAAGAAAAAAACTGTCGGTACAGCTAGTCCGTGAACAGCCAACCATCTCACTGTAAAAATTGGATAGGTTCTATCTATAGTCATTATTACCTCCTAAAAAGATCTAGATCTAGTAAATTCATCTAGTTGCTCTAATGAATCGAAACGGCCAGTTACTAATGGAACCTCTTGGCGACTTTCTGTGAAATACTCATTCGGCCGGGGGCTCCCGAAGACATCATAAGCTAAACCCGTACTGACAAATAACCAACCTGCAATGAATAGGGAAGGTATAGTAATGCTATGAATAACCCAGTATCGAATACTGGTAATAATGTCAGCAAAAGCGCGTTCTCCCGTATTCCCAGACATGCTAAGCTCCATATTATTATTGTAAAGTCAAGGGGAAATTGATCCCATGAAAGAGAGAGATCAGGAAATGGAAAACTACTGATATCTTCTACAATCCTTGTTTGATTGTCAATATTATACCAAGGGTATATTGGAAGTATACTGAATCAGTATAACTAGCCTTCTTCTAACATAGCAATACAATTGTGGTTAATATCGAAAGGGAGCGGGATAGAAGGATCTTGCTACTGCCAGTTATTCCAGCTCTGTTTGTTCAATTGAATCCATCTCTTTGCTTTCTTTTCACTGGACAGAAATGATAGAATCCCATATGTTTCATTATAGGTCCGATAGTAACCCTCCATATTGTAACAATTGTAGATATGGATCATGGGGAATTTAAGCAGTAATCATTGTAATGGCTTTCGCACGGGTGGCTCTATATAACTAGAATACATTCATGTCACTTTAAGAAGTCAATCATTTGTTATACTGTATGGTGTATTTCCAAGAGTATCGCGAGTGAAATTATGCCATGAACTTAATGACTCAATAACATAGCACTTTGGGTGTGGATGACCGAATTTCGTGAATAAACTGGTGAATAGTGGAATATTATCTTGATCGAATTGTAGATATGTATGTTAAATTACGAGCTATTCCTATTTTATTTTCCAAAATAGACAGGATGGAATATCAAGCTTTGCTTGCATTACTGGCCTTAAGAAATAATATGGAAAAAAGTGAATCCATCTATAAATTAGATGCGTACGAATGAGTTAATTTTTACTATACTTAGTTTTAGTAGAGGTTTCTTTCGTTCAAACAGACCGGGCCTGAAATAATGTAAGGTAATCTAATCAGAATCATTGTCAAATTCATTCATTTCGTATTTATTAGAAATAATATCACGTTCGATAATTTGTTGAGTAGTTACATAATTGGTATTGGTTCTATTCATGGGCTGCTCAATATATTGGGAGATTGGATTTCCGCTTATTCAAATGAATAGAATATCTTTTTTCGTCTATTCCTTCCATGTTTGTTGATAACATTCATACATATCGTTGGATATAAAATTAACGAATTGGTATCAATTCATACATGTACCATTGACTTTTTTAACTCTGACGATGATATTATCTCCCATAAAGGGAGAATTTTTAGGTAATTGCCTGATAAAGATATGTATCAATCATATTTTTATCCATTGAGTCCTTCTATGCCTACTACAATTAGTTATTTCGGGTTTTTATTCACTTTGCTTATTTTCACCTTAGTTCTATTCATCGGTTTAAGTAATATACGACTTATTTGAAATTAAATAAAAATAAAAAAACATCTTCGTTCACTTCAGAAGTTTCTAACTTCTCTAATTTCTTGATATTCCTAGTAAATTCGAGGTACTATCCGGGGTAGCTATTAGTCTTTACTTTTTTTTTATTTGAATCAATATGATTGAAGTTTTATTATCCGGAATTGTGTTAGGTCTAATTCCTATTACTTTGGCTGGCTTATCCGTAACTGCATATTTACAGTACCGACGTGGTGATCAATTGGATATTTGATCACATTTTTCTCATAAATGGGTCTACTTCTGATTTTAAGAATCAGAATCAATTTACCATTCTAGTTTAAATGAATGGTCAATCAAGAAGATTGGACCAATAAAAAGCAGGATCGCGCTCTGTAGGATTTGAACCTACGGCATCAGGTTTTGGAGACCTGCGTTCTACCGAACTGAACTAAGAGCGCTTTCTTAGAAAAAAAAAAAAAAGAAAGGGCCTTTTTACTCTTAAAACTGACCCAATCACTGATTGTTGATGTTCCAGTGAATTGATATCACTGGAGCTCCTTTCTGTTTCTTTCCTTCTGTAGGAAAAGGACTAGGTAGGGATGACAGGATTTGAACCTGCGACATTTTGTACCCAAAACAAACGCGCTACCAAGCTGCGCTACATCCCTTTCAATTATATTGTCTATATATAATAATAATAGATAGATATTATTAATCTATATTTTGTTTTCCACATTTATTTACATTTTCATTTGATCTCGTGAATAGATTCTATACATGGAAAACATCTAAAAAGATGTCTATTCATTGACAGTATTTTATAAAACAAAAAATTTATCTTCCAGAAATATAGATATCGTCCCATTGTACAGATATCTATCTGTTCAGAGTTCCCTGTACAAGACAAGGGATTCATCAACTACGGATGTAGTTGACCATATAATATATGTATTAGGATTGAGAAGGATAACTTACGAACAATGCAAGATATAAAGACATATCTTTCCACAGCACCTGTGCTAGCTACTTTATGGTTGGGATCTTTAGCCGGTTTATTAATTGAGATAAATCGTTTTTTCCCAGATGCTCTGACTTTTCCCTTTTTTTCATTCTAATTCTCCTGCGAATCCGAAAGGATTAAAATGATGCTAGATCAATTGGACCCTTCTCTATTTATTGGATAAATAAAGTGGATTCAATCCCTATCTAAGTTCAGAACTCAAGGGGGGAGGTTAGATATAAATCTAGATCCAAAAGTTCCTCCCACAAATTAATTATAATAATTAGTTACTGAAAACTCCTAATTAAAGATTTTATTACGAGAATGAATTAAGTAATAAAATCTTTAATAATTCTCCGACAACTTCTATCCCTTTCTCTTTCTTTTCTTTTTCCAGAAAAAGCGAAGTAAATCCAATATCTTCGAAGTAAGTTTATGGCCAAGGGTGGAAATGTAAGAGTAACAATTACTCTGGAATGTACTAGTTGTACCCAAGATAGTTTTGATAAAAAATCGCCAGGTATCTCCCGATATACGACTCGAAAAAATCGCCGTAATACTCCTATTCGGTTGGAATTGAATAAATTTTGTCCTTATTGTTACAAGCATACCATTCACGGAGAAATAAAGAAATAGTATAGTAAATATAATACTCCCACCTAGGGATATAAATAGATCAAAAATATAGAAAGATATTGTATATCATAACAAAATCTGTCACTGTCAATATTTCTTTTCGAAATATTTTGAATAAATATTATTTGAAAGGTTCATGAAACGAACTATGAATAAATTGAAACCATCCTTTCGGAATACATCTAAGCGAAATTCTAGGAATCCATCTACATCTAAACGAATTTCTAGGGATCCATCTACATCTAAACGAATTTCTAGGAATCCATCTACATCTAAACGAATTTCTAGGAATCCATCTACATCTAAACGAATTTATAGAAATACATCTACATCTAAACGAATTTATAGGAATACATCTAAGCCATCTTTTAGAAATAAATCTAAGCGACTTCCTCGGAATCAGCGATCTTTTCGTAAACGTTTGTCACCGATTGGGTCTGGAGAACAAATTGATTATAAAAATATTAGCTTAATTAGTCGATTTATTAGCGAGCAAGGAAAAATATTATCTCGTCGAGTTAATCGATTAACTTTGAAACAACAACGCCTAATAGCTAGGGCTATTAAACAAGCTCGTATTCTATCTTTTATACCCTTTCTTTATAATGAAAAAGTAATCGGGACCTAAGAAATGAACTTACTCCTGGATCGAATCGGATCTGGGATATCTGACAAAGATAGAACAGATCGCAGTTTTTTAAGTGAAAAGGATTTAATTGTTCGTCCCGAACAGGAATCACTTTGTCATTGTCTCTAGTTTCCCGGAGAATTTTCTCCGGGAGATTCGGTTCGAATATTTCATGATATGAGAATCTTTTCCAAGATCATATAGAAGCAATTACTATCTAATATAGCTAATTGCGCAAGTGTTTTACGATTTGTAAGCAACTGCCTTTTGTATAAAAATTGTATTAATTTGTTATAGGAGACTCCATTAGCACGAGATGCTGCATTAATCCGAGTAATCCATAAACGACGAAAATCTCTCTTTCGTTTAATTCTATCTCGGTGAGCGGAAATTAAGGCTCTTATCTTCTGTTGGTTAGCAATTCGAAAAAGTTTTGAATGGGCCCCCCGGGAGCCTGACACAAATGCAAGAATATTTTTTCGACGTTTTTGAGCTATATATCCACGTTTCACTCTGGTCATTGAAGTTGATTCTCATGAATGACTAATCTATTTTTTGATTAGTCATTCTTTTCTTTGGATTTATTAAGAATCAAACTGATTTTTCTGATGTATAAAATATAGATTCCAATGGCTTTTGCTACTGCAACCTTCCTAACCATAATTCCCTTCAGTTCGGCACCTTCTAGGTAAGCAAGGGATCGGACCTTGTACTAAGTAAGAAAAAAATATATATAATATATATATATATATATGTATTATATTATGGGTTTCATCGTTTCTATGGTTCTTTCTCTAACGGTAAGATCCTCTCTATACGCCGGAGCCCTAAATTAGACATGAGATGAGTATTTGGTAACTTGTACAGTTTACCATCTCCAGCTCTACTCCCCCCGAATTAATTAAGTAAGAAATACTCCCATGATAGGATTTATCCGTACAGTGACGACATGTAATTATGAGAGTTGGCAAGGTAGCTGACCTTGTGTCCGTTTTCGCGGCAATACAAGCATTATGCTTTTTAAATTTGCATTATTTCCCCGCTCAATGGATTGATAACCATTCGCTACCAATGAGGAACTGCTTTTCATCCCACATCGAGATGATTGGATTTGCACCAATGGAAACCATAAATTTCATCCCCGGTAAGAGTAGATGATAGATCTGTGCTTTTTCTACAGCAGGAAAGTTATTAATATAAAATTCTCCTGATCCGTTTCAGCTTACGATCCAAACGAGTCACACATACACCCTAGCACATACTCCTTTACGCTGAGGACATCCTCGAAGAGCAGGAGATTTTGTTCTATTTTGTATTGGCTGTCTCGCGTTTCTAATAAGTTGTTGAATAGTCGGCACTCTGAATTCTGTACTAAATTGAATGGTTCGGATTGATCCTAACCACACTCATAATAGTTAATATTGTAACATAGTTATTAATACAAATTAAGTTTATAGACTAAAGTTTATAGAGTACCACTAATTAATGGCGTAAATGACGAGATAACATGTAATTAAATTAGTAATTCAATACTTAATTAACTTAATTCAATTACTAGCCAAGTAATAAACTTTATTTTGTTAATTCTTAACAAAATACTTTTCATAAAGTTTGAACTCTTTAATTTATCTAAGAAATTGATACTCATATGAAAATATGGCATATAAATTGCCAAGCAAGAAGCTTGGATATAACGTTAAAAAGAGACTATATCCACTCAATTTAGATTATAAATTGAGAAATCATTTAAAGATAATGGCATATATGCCTGTATATCTTTTACAATTTTAATTTTGTCGTCTTCGTTATCATATTTGAAGACGAACCTATACCTTAGATATTCTAAATTAGAGTACTTAATTTCATTAATAAATTTTTTTTTCTTGGGGGGGAAAAAAAGAAAAATATGATTATTTTTATAATTAATCCATAAATGTTGAACCGTTTGTATCATCAAACGATTCGACATTTACATATTGTGACTCTGGCCAATTGAGGCCTTCTACGCCGATTTGGTCGATAAGGCCAAATTCTATGGCGTCAGCTGGTCCCATATACATATCTCTCTCTAGTAGCTGATAGATTAGCTTAAAATTTTGCTTCGTTGTTTTTGCATAAATTCTTGCAACATAATGCCGCAAGTTGCGCATATAAAATGCATCGAAACCAGATCCTAGTGGCCCGGGGGGGTTGTCATAAGGAGACATATGGGGTTGGTGGATCATAACTCTCGCGTTTTCGGTTACTGCCCGTTTAGTAAGAGTTCCCCCGTGTAGGATGAAAGCTCCCATTGAAGCATTTAGACCAATGCCTATCGTAGATACCTCCCCTTCTACGTATTGCATAGCATCATAAACAGCGACTCCCAATGTCATTCCTCCACCCCGACATTGAAGAAAGAACAAAAAATCTTCTTCTTTATTCTCTTGATTTAAATAAATAAGACTTTTAGTTATTTGATCTGCAGCTTGCTTGTCAAGTGGCTTTCCTAAAAAAAGGTATCTCCCTCGAAATAAACGATGGTATAATTCGACCCAATTTGGTTCTTCATCTCCGGGTCCTTGAAAAGGCACTTTTGGGACACTCGCTATATCCATATTTCTTACTTTTTTCTTCTTAGCAGTTTAGCCTTTTTTTTCTATTTAATTGAGCTATATCCAAATTCCTTTTGGCATATACCCATATCCAATTTTTACCATAAAATTAAAAATAATTATATAGTTATAGTTTGAGATAAGTTTTATTATAGGATAATTCTAATATAGAGAATTATAATTAGTCAATTAACTCTATAATATTTGAGTAGTCTGATATGAGGTCTGTGCCTACATATCATAATATTTTGTGTTCTTAAAGGGGGATTTTTGTTTATAGATTTTGTGTTCTTAAAAAAAAAGTATACATTGTATTATTGTATTCTTCAAAAGCAAAATCTTTTATCGCAAGTTCCGACATTTGTCATTGAATCCGACAATTTTTTTTTATTTAAATCTGGGCGGAGATAGGACTCAATCATATAGATATACATCTAGATGTATATCTATATACATCTAGATGTATAATTAACACTTGTACCTTGTATATACTGAAAAACTTGATCGAATTTCGATCCCCAAAAAGTTCTTAAAGTATCAAGACTTGTTTTTGGGGATCTTAAAATCAAATGAAAATTTACAATTTCCGAATTTTATGAAAATAATTTTTTTTTATTTGAAAATGTAAATTTTCATTATCTCGCTCAGAACATCTTTTAAAATAGCTCGTGGAACCATGATATCAAACATTCCAAAATCAAATAAAGAATCAGATATTTGAGAATCCTCCTCTACTATCTGGTTTAATGTCTCCTCAATTACTCTTTTACCTGCAAATGCAATATATGCATTGGGTTCCACAATCGTGACGTTAGCCAACATGCCAAAACTAGCAGTCACTCCACCAGTTGTGGGAGATGTAAGAATCGAAATATATAGCAATTTTTTTTCCTTTTGATGCGTATGCAACGCAGCAGCTATTTTATTCATTTGCATTAAACTGAAGCTTCCTTCTTGCATACGCGCTCCGCCAGAAGCACATACGATAATTAATGGAAGATAATTATCAGTAGCATGCTGGATTAGACGGGTTATTTTTTCACCTACTACTGAGCCCATACTGCCTCCCATAAACTGAAAATCCATAACTCCGAGTGCGACATTAATACCATTTACTCGACCTATACCTGTTTGAATAGCGTCGGGTAAACCTGTTTCTTCTTGATAGGAAGTGTTATAATCTTCATAAGATTCTTCTTCTATATCTTCTCTTTTTTTTATAGAAAGCTCTTCCTTCTTAGAAAGTTTTTTCACTCTATCTATTGCTAGTGCAGAAAACTCTTTCACTATCTCTAGTAAATACAGATAAATTTTTTCTGTATCCTCAGATTCAGATAAGTTATTCTCATAATATTTGAAAAGTTCATTGAAAATTTCATACTCTATACGCTTTACCATAGGTTTTTTATAAGTATGAAAAGATTCAAAAGTAAGATTATCTTTCTCAGCTTCCAATATGGTGTACTCCATCACCTCTGACTTATTAGACCTAATTGTTTCATCTAATTTGCTTACTCCTACTTCTAAAAGTAGGGACATAAATTCTTCAAATACAAAATCATTCTTCTTATGATGGAGGTAGAGTTTATCTATTTCGTGAAATATCTCCTCACTATCTGAGCTATACAATGGATCATCATCCATATTTTTGTAAAACTCATGAGTTTCTTGTTTTCTCATGTGTTCCACCATAACATCATAACTAAAACGATGTTCTTCTTTTTTCGGAAAACCATGACGGTTTTGGAACCAATATTTAAATTGGTCAGAGACCAGGTATCTTTCCATCAAACAGATCGCCATCTGCTCTCGCAGCCAGAAAAGGTAATTTGGCTGTGGATAATTTACACAATATCCTGGATAATAATTAAATATTTGTTCTATTTTTTCTTCCGGAAAAAAAAATCCTATTTTAAATAAATTTAGCGCCACTACTTTCACTAACTTCTCTTGTACCTGTAATTCATCCCCTAAGTCGGCTAACTTTTTACGTAATTCGTAAAGAATGTCTAGAGTTTTCTTTTCAGACTGTATTTTTTCACATATATATTTTTGAAGCAACTTCTTCCCCCTATCTTGCAAAGAAGTTGAGAACTGTTTCTCTATAGCATCTAAAAAAGAGAGATAAACTTGAGTTTCTACTTTCTTTGAAAAGGGAAAGAAATAAAATTCAAAAGATATTTTGTTACATATTTCAAATAGTAACAATTTAACCGTTTTCAACGTTGTACCAATAATGTCTTGCAGTTTATTAATACTTTTTTTTGAATCTGAATTCAAATATTTTATTAAATTAATATCTAGCACAACCCTAAGGATATCAACAACAGTATTATTGTATAATAATAACGTTTTAATAGTCTTAGTGTAATTTGAGAAAAATTCGTTGTATATGAAAAATTCTTTGTTAAAATATTTATGATAAATAACTTTGTACAATAAAATCGAGACCCTTCGAACCATTGTGACGTCAAATAAAGACGTCGTATGTTTTTTATCTAGAAGATCTAGAGTATAGAAATCTATATCCATAGGGCACCAAGTACCATCATCAATTAAAAGCTCAATTCGCTCTGAACTAGTCATTTGCAGAGTTGCTCCACATGTTGTACAAACACTTTTGTCTTCTTTTACAAAAAATTCCCTAAAGTGAAGGGTATCACAATTTTCGCAGTGAATCCACAAATGCTTATACTTTTTATAAACTTCGATACTTCCATCTTGTTCGATTTCTTCTCCGCTTTCTTCTCCGCTTTCTTCTCCGCTTTCTTCTCCGCTTTCTTCTCCGCTTTCTTGTTCTGAACTAGTCATTTTCAGAGTTGCTCCACATGTTGTACAAACAGTTCTGTTTTCTTCTAGTAAAAATTCCTTAAAGTAAAAGGTATAACACTTTTTGCAGTAAATCCACAACTTCTTATAATCGATATTTTTATCCTCTTCAATTTCTTGTTGGATTTCTTGGTCAATTTTGGTCGATTTATTGGTTGATTGTTCGATTTCTGTTTCCTTCGATTTCTGGTTCAATTGTTTGATTTCTTCTGCTAAATATTCACGATCCTTGTTTTCTTCAAACATTTTCATGGTTTTTTTCCTTTTTAATGTACAACTCTTTTTATTCAAAAAGATAAATTTTTATAAGAAAAAAATACAAATCTTTTTGATTCAACAGGTTACCTATCAGAACCTCGTGAATCGAGTGATATCTGTACATGCTTCTTATCTGCATATCTTGTTATAATATAAGCAGGCAGTCTTGGAAAGACTTGAAGAACTCGTTATTTCCGTTAACATAACGATGTTTCATGTTCTACTCTTCCGACCTGTCGGTCGGTAAAAAAATTAGGCGCAATGACAGAATAACAAATTCCGAAATTTCTTAGTTATTTCCATATCGGATTTTTTTTTGAGCGTTTCTAATATTGAATATTAGAAACTTCCCTTTTTTGGATATTTGGATAGATATAGGATACCTAGATATTTTTTTTATTCTTCGAATAAATCCAGCTTTCTATTCATTTCTATATATTCTATGTAAAAAATAAAAAATAAAGAATCTATTAATTTAGATCTACCATTTATGAATCAAATCATAAAATTTGATACGGATCAGGTTATTTTTGATCCGTCAAACGAATTCACAATTATTCGAAAACATCCTGAATAGTGGACCTAATGAAATATTTATTAGGAATTATATGGGCACAATGCGCCATTGTCAATCCCAGATTGTTGGATTGACACTTTTTGTTTACATAAATAATTTTGTAAACTGATTTATTCTTTTCTTATAGATCCCTTCTTCGTGGACAAAGCTGATTAAGAATTAGCTATCATCTAGCTAGCTAAAAACAGATTTGCTAAATCTGTTCAATCATGAGGAATTTGAACAAGATAACATTTCTTCAGACCACTATGGTCGCAGGCTATAAAAGATTGGATCGGAACCAATCCCATTTTTGATCCATAAAATGGATTTATATTTAAACAATAAATTAATTCTAGCCGAGGTATCTATTCTTATCCATTCAGTATTCGGCTCAATCTTAAAAGATTGGGCCGAGTTCGATTTGATTAAGGGACCAAACGGACGAAAGTCACTTTATTACAAATTAATTATCAATTTTTTTTTTCAACCGGCGTATCAATTGTATCAACCGGCTTAAATTCAAATTTGATTTGTTTCCATACTTCACAAGCAGCAGCTAGTTCAGGACTCCATTTAGCTGCTTCGCTAATCACTTCATTACCTTCACGAGCAAGATCACGTCCTTCATTACGCGCTTGTACACAAGCTTCTAAAGCGACCCGATTAGCTACTGCACCAGGTGCATTTCCCCAAGGGTGCCCCAAAGTCCCTCCACCAAACTGTAATACAGAATCATCCCCAAAGATCTCGGTCAGAGCAGGCATATGCCAAACGTGAATGCCTCCTGAAGCTACAGGCAAGACACCTGGCATAGAGACCCAATCTTGAGTGAAATAAATACCACGACTTCGGTCTTTTTCAATAAAATCATCACGCAATAGATCAACAAAACCTAAAGTGATCTCTCGTTCTCCTTCAAGTTTACCTACTACAGTACCAGAGTGAATATGATCTCCACCAGACATACGCAGTGCTTTAGCTAGCACACGGAAGTGCATACCATGATTTTTTTGTCTGTCAATAACTGCATGCATTGCGCGGTGAATGTGAAGAAGTAGGCCGTTGTCTCGGCAATAATGAGCTAACGTAGTATTTGCCGTAAAACCTCCAGTCAAATAGTCATGCATGACTATAGGAACTCCCAATTCTCTGGCGAATACTGCTCTTTTTATCATTTCTTCACATGTACCTGCAGTAGCATTCAAGTAATGTCCCTTAATTTCACCCGTCTCAGCCTGAGACTTATAAATTGCTTCTGCACAAAAACAGAAACGATCTCTCCAGCGCATGAATGGTTGGGAATTCACGTTTTCATCATCCTTGGTAAAATCAAGTCCACCACGGAGACATTCGTAAACCGCTCTACCATAATTCTTGGCGGATAGGCCCAATTTTGGTTTGATAGTACATCCCAACAATGGACGACCATATTTGTTTAATTTATCTCTTTCCACTTGGATACCATGTGGTGGGCCTTGGAAAGTTTTTGAATAAGCAGGAGGAATTCGCAGATCTTCCAGACGTAGAGCTCGTAAGGCTTTGAATCCAAATACATTACCTACAATGGAAGTGAACAGGTTAGTAACAGAACCTTCTTCAAAAAGATCTAAAGGGTAAGCTACATAGGCAATAAATTGACTTTCCTCTCCAGGAACGGGCTCAATATCATAGCATCGTCCCTTGTAACGATCAAGACTGGTAAGTCCATCGGTCCAAACAGTGGTCCATGTACCAGTGGAAGATTCGGCAGCTACTGCTGCTCCCGCTTCCTCGGGGGGCACTCCGGGTTGAGGAGTGACTCGGAATGCTGCCAAGATATCAGTATCTTTGGTATCATATTCCGGAGTATAATAAGTTAATCTGTAATCTTTAACACCAGCTTTGAATCCAACACTTGCTTTAGTCTCTGTTTTTGGTGACATAAATAAGTCCCTCCCTATGATTTATTGGTTAATAACTTTTACAAGAACGAGGTCTACTCGACATGAGTGTTGAACGTAAAGACTTTTGCATCAATTTTCTACAAAATAATCATTTTGTCCTTTATTGTCAAAAAGACTTTTCAAGTAATATTGTATCATGTTGTGTATGTATGACGCAACCCAATTTATTATTTCGATTAACCCAAGGACCTTTCAGTTGTTAAACTAGCTCATGAATTCAACTTCTATATAATGTAAATATTTATTTTGGCAAAATAGCATCAACAGCCTCTAGTCGTGTTCTAGCCCTTTTGAGAGCTACATCAGCCTCGATTGCTTGTCTCTTGCCTTCAGCTTGTGCAAGATCCGCTTTAGCTAATCTATAACTTTCTTGAGCCTCTCGAGGATCGATATCCATACCTCTTTCTGCATTATTTACCAATAATGTGATCTCATTATTGTCTATCTTGGCGAAACCGCCCATTAAAGCCATAGTCGACCATTGCGCATTGAGACGTATTTTCATAACTCCTATATCTAAAGCTGTTACAATCGCAGTATGGTTGGGTAATACACCAATTTGACCGCTGTTGGTAGTTAGGATTATTTCTTGAACTTCTGAATCCCAAACAACTCGATTGGGAGTCAGTACACGAAGATTTAGGTTCATTTTTAAAATTAAATTTCTTTGAAGTTCATAGCCTTTGCGGTAGCTTCATCAATGTTACCCACCAAATAAAAAGACTGTTCAGGTAGATCATCTAATTCTCCGGAAAGGATCATTTGAAAACCTCTAATTGTTTCTATTAGACTAACATATTTACCGGGGGAACCAGTGAATACCTCTGCTACAAAAAAGGGTTGTGACAAAAACCGTTCAATTTTTCGTGCTCTTGCTACGGTTAAACGATCTTCTTCTGATAATTCGTCCAGTCCAAGAATAGCTATAATGTCTTGAAGTTCCTTATAACGTTGCAAAGTTTGTTTAACTCCTTGCGCAGTTTCATAATGTTCTTCGCCCACGATCGAAGGTTGGAGCATAGTTGACGTTGAATCTAACGGATCTACCGCTGGATAGATCCCCTTAGCAGCTAATCCTCTCGATAGTACAGTAGTAGCATCTAAATGTGCGAATGTTGTAGCAGGAGCAGGATCGGTCAAGTCGTCTGCAGGTACATAAACTGCTTGAATGGAGGTTATAGATCCATCTTTGGTAGAAGTTATTCTCTCTTGCAAAGATCCCATTTCTGTACTAAGAGTTGGCTGATAACCAACGGCGGAAGGCATTCTGCCTAATAATGCGGATACCTCTGACCCTGCTTGGACAAAGCGGAATATATTATCAATAAATAATAGTACGTTTTGCTTATTGACATCTCGGAAATATTCAGCCATGGTTAGAGCAGTTAAACCAACTCTCATACGAGCTCCTGGTGGTTCATTCATTTGACCATAGACCAGAGCTACTTTGGATTCTGAAATATTTTGTTCATTAATTACTCCCGATTCTTTCATTTCCTTGTAAAGATCATTTCCTTCACGGGTACGTTCTCCTACTCCGCCAAATACGGAAACACCTCCATGAGCCTTAGCAATGTTGTTAATTAACTCCATAATCAACACTGTTTTACCCACTCCAGCTCCTCCGAATAATCCGATTTTTCCCCCACGGCGGTAAGGAGCTAAAAGATCCACTACTTTAATCCCTGTTTCAAAGATTGAAAATTTGGTATCCAATTGTGTAAAGGCGGGAGCAGATCTATGAATAGGAGATGTTGTGAGAGCACCTACAGGACCTAAATCATCGACAGGTTCTCCAAGAACATTAAAAATTCTCCCGAGAGTAGTTTCACCAACTGGAACACTCAGTGGAGCTCCTGTATCAATTACTCTCATTCCTCTCATCAAACCATCTGTAGCACTCATAGCTACAGCTCTAACCTTATTATTTCCTAATAATTGCTGTACCTCACAAGTAACACAAATTAGTTTACCAGTTGTATCATTATCCTTAACTATCAAGGAATTGTAAATATTAGGCATATTACCTGGAGGAAAAGATACATCTAGTACTGGGCCGATTATTTGAGCAATATATCCTGCCTTCTTTTCTACAAGTGCGGAAACGCTAAAAAAAAGAGGATTGGTTCTCATACAAAAAAATAGAAAAAAGGAGATTAATTCAAATTGCTAATACTAGCAAAAAATTTAAAAAACAAAAATGTTCTGGACTGAGTTGATCAGTCAATAATAACTGAGAGTTACCACTTTGATTTACTTAGTGGTCTCTTTCTAATTTACTTAGTGGTCTCTTTATAAAGTTCAACTTCGATAATGATCTGTAAGTTCATTCATTATTATACAATATAATAATTTTATTGTAAAAATTGTAGAAAAACTTATTAAGATGCCATTGAGTCGTCTATGGCATCTAATAAGTTTTACCTACTATTGGATTTGAACCAATGACTCTCGCCGTATGAAAGCGATACTCTAACCACTGAGTTAAGTGGGTGATTTATCATCATAGATAGAGTCGTAACTAGAAACGATTCTAGGTGGAATTCACCATATAAACAATATGCCCCCTAACTAAATAGTATCATATCCACCTTGACAGAAAGTGATATATTTTGTTAGTATATTTTCAAAACTGTGAAGGGCTATAGCTCAGCTTGGTAGAGCACCTCGTTTACACGTGCGCCAATGTTTTTCAGGAGAGTTTTTTGGTTCGTCTGATCCGTAAATATCTTATGTTATATAGTCTTACTCTATGAATTGGGAGAACAACAGCATGACAAAGATGAAGTTAGATCTGATTAGAACTTATAAATATAGTTGATATGGTCAATCTCGGGTGCATTCAATGTCAGGCATAATGAGTACAATACGGGGACCTCAAAAAAATTCTTTTCGCTCTATGAACTTTCAGGTGTATGAAGTATCATATTATTCTACTTTTGGGGTGATAGAGACTCATTTGAGTTAATCTATGTCTGAGCATGGCAGACCTACGTCAAGTAAACCTTTTGAATAACTTTGGGATTGCTTCTGAAATTTGTGTTTGAAGCAAACGGAGCCATCTTATTATCTATCTTTCTGGAAAGAAGAGAATGGCAGACTAACTGATCAATCCATCAGTTAATGAAAGAGCCCAATGCAATAAAAATGCATGTTGGGTTCTTGGAACAGTTCGAATCATTTTGGTAATAAGAACTTTGATCTGTTCTACCGAGAAGGTCTACGGTTCGAGCCCGTATAGCCCTATACAGTTCTTAAACTATTATATTTCCCCTCTTTGCTTAGTGTCTCTATCACCCAGCTCTAATTTGAAGGAGTCTTCGGATCATGTCAACTCAAATTAGACATGGAACTTTTAACTCCAAACACATTTTGGGTCAACAAAGCAGAAAAATTATTATCTTTTCTGTATCTGTGAATCTGTTTTAAGTTAAAAAACAAGAATGATAGTTGATCAATATCTTTGATCTTGATCAACTATCATTCTATCACTTTATTTGCATCAAGTGAGATTAAATTCAACCTACTTTTGATCTATACTAGAGAAAATTGTAATACATTATTAATTATAAATATGTTCAATACCCGGTCGGAAAGGCGAAAATGTTTGTCCTAGCTAAACATAGCTAAAGAACGAACCGAGGGTTCGTTCTTTCTTTTTCTTACAAGATTATTGCTCCTTTTTTATAATAGTATTAAATTAGCTCTGCATACTATTAATTGACTAAGTAAAATCTACTTCTCGAACCATTCCATTCATATAATAAACTGAATGCATCAACATGCGATCAAATTATGTATTTATTTGATGATTCATTTCAATGTTTTTGAAAACGGAAGTGGATTCGCCCTTGAACATCTTCAACCCAATACTGTGGAATGTTTACTATTTGGTTGATAGATGCGAGAGCCTATCAATTATTTTATTTGAATATTTGTATCGTCGCCTGTGCAAGTATAGGACAAAGGACTTTATTATCTTTTATCCCTATGAGATAGACCCAAGGAGGCATAATTAGGCTTATGGATACATTAAGGGATACATAAGCCCCTTTTTTCTATTACTCCGAGAGATCATAGGTTTATCGAAGTCAAATGACAGATTACTAGACTCACTCAATTTGAGTCTGGAACAAAGGAAGCTTGTTGACCCATCCCGCATAATTAGAAACAACGAACCTGAAAGACCCATCTGATTTAGATGGACAAAATTGTTATATCGAGATAGAACATATAACTAAAAAAAGACCTGTAAATTCCCTTACATCAACTCATGTTGATGACACATTACAACTCGAATCAACATGGGGGTCTGCCGAACTGCAAGGGTTCTATTACAACCCTTTCCTAAAAAGGAAAGATTGTTATCATTTGGCGATGATGAATGTAAGTATAGAAAGAATCGATACGAAAGAGGAAACATAAATTGATATTCTTACGTAAATTTCACGATAAGTCACGAACGAAACAGGAATTATAATGTTTTGATGAGAATCAATTATTTTTTTTTGGGGGGGGTAGAGGAGCGATGTCTAAATTGACAATAAAATAGAGAAATTTTATCTATTTCACAGGAGTCTATTTATGTTTATATTTTCCGAATATGATACTTTTTGGATATATTTAGTAATATCCAGCCTTATACCGATTATGGCATTCTCGATTTCCATAGCTTTGGCCCCGATAAATAAAGGGCCGGAGAAAGCCACTAGTTACGAATCAGGTATAGAACCAATGGGAGATACTTGGATCCAATTTAGAATTCGTTATTATATGTTTGCTCTAGTTTTCGTTGTTTTTGATGTGGAAACAGTCTTTCTCTATCCGTGGGCGATGAGTTTTGATATTTTGGGTCTATATACATTTATAGAAGCTTTTTTTTTCGTGCTTATCTTAATTATTGGTTTAGTTTATGCATGGAGAAAAGGAGCATTGGAATGGTCTTAACTTCCAAATTTTTGGGTGGTAGAAGGGAAGTAGAAAATTACATAAAGCCAGCGATATATCCTATAGAGTCACCTTTGCTTGATCAAGCAATTCCAAATTCAATTATTTCAACTACTCTAAACGATCTGTCAAATTGGGCGAGACTCTCTAGTTTATGGCCGCTCCTTTATGGTACTAGTTGTTGTTTCATCGAATTTGCTTCATTAATAGGTTCGCGATTCGACTTTGATCGTTACGGTTTGGTACCGAGATCTAGTCCTAGACAAGCCGACCTCCTTATAACAGCTGGAACTGTGACCATGAAAATGGCTCCTTCTTTAGTGAGATTATATGAACAAATGCCCGAACCAAAATACGTAATTGCTATGGGAGCATGTACGATTACAGGAGGAATGTTTAGTACAGATTCTTATACTACCGTTCGCGGAGTAGATAAGTTAATTCCTGTGGACATTTATTTGCCAGGTTGCCCTCCTAAACCAGAAGCTATTATAGATGCTATAATAAAACTTCGTGAAAAAATAGCTCGAGAGCTATCTGAATATAAGACCGCGTCTCAACAAAGAAAGAGGTATTTCTCTAGAAAGCATAGGTTTCATATTGGACCCGGTATTCATACTGAAAATGAAGAGGATAAGTTTTTCCATCAATCTTATGAATATCAATTTGATTCGACTTTAGAGATACCCCCCAAAACATCTGAAGCCATTTCAGAGCTACCCCTTGAAAAACTTGAAAATACGAGAGTTCACTATCTAATTGGCGAATGAATAATCGTTAGTAGAAAGTAACGAACAGGAAAAATAATTTTAAATTCCATTGTAAATGTTAAATACTTATACAGATACTTTGACAATAAATAGTAATCAAATGCAGGGTCGACTATCTGCTTGGCTAGCCAAGCATAAGTTAGCTCATAGAACTTTGGGTTTCGATTACCAAGGCACAGAGACGTTACAGATCAAATCTGAGGATTGGGCCTCAATAGCCGTCGCCTTATATGTTTATGGTTTTAATTATCTCCGTTCTCAGTGTGCCTATGATGTAGCACCAGGGGGATCATTAGCTAGTGTATATCATCTTACAAAAATAAAGGATAATGCAGATCAACCCGAAGAAGTGTGTATAAAAGTTTTTGTCCCAAGGGAAGATCCCAGAATACCGTCTGTTCTACGTATTTGGAAAGGTGCTAATTTTCAGGAACGGGAATCTTATGATATGTTGGGAATACTTTATGAAAGTCATCCATGTCTCAAACGTATATTGATGCCTGAAAGTTGGATTGGTTGGCCTTTACGCAAAGATTATATTGCACCTGATTTTTATGAGATACAAGATTCTCATTGAATGGAATAAAAGTAAAAATTTTTTACTTTTGCAATGATAGATCTATCTTTTGGATAATCTCTTCCATTTTATATGAAATCAAATGCGACTCTGGCCGCAGTATAAATTATACTATATCCTTGAATGAAAGAAGGATGAACAAAATGTATTTTATTCGCACATCAATAATTATTTACCACACCACATCTTATGTACGAAAAGGAAAGCTCCAATTTGAGCTTATACTGGTTCCAAGCTAAATTTTTATGAGTTCTTTCAAGATTTGATTAGAACAGAGAAGGCACGCTATAAACAAAAAAGTGGAAAAAAAAATGGAAGATGCTTTTACCAGTATGTAGACATAGATCTACATGTATGGATTATGCCCATATATATATTTTTTTTTCTTTCTTATCCATCTAGATAAGATGGTTCCGCATGCCAGGAACCAGATTTGAACTGGTGGCACGAGGATTTTCAGTCCTCTGCTCTACCAACTGAGCTATCCCGGCTCTTCCCTCTGCATTATCCTAGTACAGAACCTGCACTCGTGTCAACTAAAAAGACAAAGGGAAAAATTTTTTCCCTTTTGAAAAGGATCCTGTTTTTGGATTGATAAGTCATAATCGCATAATTATAAAATTAATTACAATTATGTATTACAATTGTAATAATAGTAATTGTACATATAGTACATGATTATGTGACAAAATAAATCAATTGCTCCTACGATCAACTTGTCTTAAGATCTATTTTGCTATTTAGCAAAAAATAGTGGGGTAATAGATAATCACAATAAGCGCTATTTAAAATAAAGTGAGAATTCCGAATTGCTCACAGAATTATGAAAAGAATAAGATATATGTTATTCGGACATAAACCTGGGGATAGAGGGACTTGAACCCTCACGGTCTATAAAACCAACGGATTTTCCTCCTACTGCAATTTGCATTGTTGTTGGTATTGACATGTAGAATTGGACTCTATCTTTATCCTCGTCCAATCATTCATTAAAAAAATGGAATTAACTCTCTTTCTAAAGAAGCTCTAAATTGGATTACTTAATGAATTAGTTCATTCAATTTGATTTTGAGCTAGGCTCCTAAAAAAAAAGCCTAGAACGACTCAAGTTCTAATCGTTGGTTTTGTTTCATTTATTAAGTGTTATATACAGAGGGCACTCTCTAGATAATAGTATTGGGTCAAATTCAAATGATATTCATTCGTTAGAATAGCTTCCGTCGAGTCTCTGCACCTATCCCTTTCTGGGAAATGATAATTATCATCCCTTATAAAGGGATTTGGCTCAGGATTGCCCATTCAGAATATCCCAGGGTTCCCTGGATTTGGAAGCTATCACTTAGTAAGTTTCCATACCAAGGCTCAATTCGATTAAGTCCGTAGCGTCTACCAATTCCGCCATATCCCCGTTCTCGGAGAACGAGATGATGAGATAATATCATCTCATCAATTTAATTTCAATTAATAAATTGATTCGTTGGATATTCGTTCAACGGTGGAATACCCTCTCTTACTTCCTTCTCTCTCAACATTGTATCATCGATACTGAGAATCATTATATTCTTTATGCATTTTTTATGCAATATTCTTATCCATTTTTTTTATTCGGACTAGTGAAACTCTTTATAGCGTTTGATTCTTCCTTATCTTTACGGATAAATTAGACTTTATTTCAATTTGATTTGTGTTCCCATCCTACACCATAAAAATATCCCTTTCTATATTTATTTAATACCTATTTTAAATCATATTTCCCTTCCATAAGTATAGTCTATGAAATGACTAGAAATCAAAATAAAGTAGAAATCCAATTTATACCATTATTTTATTCTTTAAATATTTGTCCCGTCTGGCTGGGACGGAAGGATTCGAACCTTCGCAATAACAGGACCAAAACCTGCTGCCTTACCGCTTGGCCACGCCCCATTCTTATCTGGTGCTAATCAATACTCATATTCTAAAATATTCCAAAATATTTCCAAATTTTGGAATACATTTCAATTAGAGATTCATTCTTATCTGATGCTAAGCAATTCGGTCTAGAAAAACCGGAGGGACATAGATTCTTGATCGAATCAGATATATCATTATATGGGGGATGAAAAAAGAAACAAGAATATCTATTCATTGGTCATTCTCTATCAGAATGGTTAAAATATTGTATGAAGAAATGATCCCTTCCAACCCAAGACTAAAAGTCTAATCTTGCCGAAGAGTTTCGATTGATTGGCAAAATACTTTTGGGCCTTTACATCATTTTTATTCATCGGAGAATCAAAATGCCAGTTATCCTCAACCTCAATATTTATCCAGACGATGCCGCTTTTCATTTGAATAATCTCTTTTTTGCCAAATTGCCCGAGGCTTATGCGATTTCCGATCCAATTGTGAATGTAATGCCAATTATACCTTTGTTCTTTTTTCTATTAGCCTTTGCTTGGCAAGCTGCCGTAAGTTTTCGATAATCTTATACAAAAGGTATTGAATTCTTCTTTGTAAAAAGGAAACATTCACTTGATGCAAAGTCATTCAAATAGTGTTTCAATATTTTTATTCTAGTATATTGATTGATCTTGGATTACTTTCATTAACCCAATTTTGTATAACTCTTTTCCCTTGTTCTGCTACTTATTTTGTGAAGCATCAATTCCATTCTGGTTCCCAACAGATTTTAAATACCTATCTTCCAGATTAAATCCTTTCAATTCGTCTTAGTCAGTTCCGACTCCATCACAGGTGGAGTTCGGGTTATTAGGTATTGATAGGGAATATGTTATTCCCATTAACATAAATATCCGTTAGATATAATTGAAAACGGAGTATTTGTAATACTGTATTCCATTTTTTGAATATCTTTCTTCTCTTTCAGACAATTGATATACTTGTTTCTATTTTTTAGAAACATGGTCAATTTGTTGATAGTTGAACTAGGACTTGAGTTTCTATTTATCTTCGTCAATCCCAAGCAAAGAGGAAAAGAGAAACAGAATAGATCAAAATTTTTAATCTTTTTTCAATTTGATCTCCACATCAATGTGTGTAGATCAAAATAGTATCATTTTATACGAAAAATGATACTATTGCTTGGTCTTGAAGAACCAATATATGATACAAAGATTGATCATCTATTCCGTTGTAATTCTAATAAGGATCCCGGAGATTACATAATGCTTACTCTCAAGCTGTTCGTTTACACAGTAGTGATATTTTTTGTTTCTCTCTTTATCTTCGGATTTCTATCAAACGATCCAGGACGGAATCCTGGGCGTAAATAATAGTGATATAAAAAGGGGTTTATAGGTTTTGAGGATTCATCTCAAGTGACTGAACGGAGAGAGAGGGATTCGAACCCTCGGTACAGATAGTCTGTACAACGGATTAGCAATCCACCGCTTTAGTCCGCTCAGCCATCTCTCCGAGATGGGAGATATAGAATGAATATAGCATTTCTTCAGATAAAGACCAACGCGAGAATCCAATTGTATTATTCATTCCATTCCAAATGATTCTTTGCTTTCTCTAGCCCGGCCAGTATCTGGCCAGGCCATTCTCTTTCCTAGATAAGAATAATGGACCGAATGTATTAATACAGTGCTTTACCTAATCTGAAAGCTAAAATGCTTGTTATAAAAGCAGCAAAAAGGGCTATCAAAATTTGACCCTCTGATATCATTTATTTATTTCCTCTCCAATCACTTCCTTATTATCTAGATAGGGCCCTCTATTTATTTTATTTTAATAATTCCAGCTGTTCAAGGCTATTAAAAAGATATTTCAAAGACTAGGAAGGAGTTGATCAAATTGTTAAAATAATCATTAATGAAAGAATATTGATTATTAATTTAACAATAGGGTATTATTGGAACACGTGACTAAGTGTTGTCGCTGCAAAAGTAAAAACCGTAAAGGAGAATTATCTCCTATTGAATTTCCGGGAATTAGAGAGAGATATAATAGGAACTTGTACTAAACTTTAACTAGAAGCAGCTAATAGTTCCTTATCTTCCTGTTGGACAAAAGATGTATCTGTATGATACAATAAAATTGTGGCGGGTATAGTTTAGTGGTAAAAGTGTGATTCGTTCCATCAGCAACTCGCAGAGTTGAAGGATCTCTCTTTCAACTCTCACTAGTTATGAAAAAACTAGATTTCTATCTAGGTTCAAAACCTTTCCTATGAATATCCTGGTTTAGAAAAGGAATTGTACACATTCTCGTAACTTGGATCTGGAATGAGAAAAAGGAACAAACACATTTTAAATTCTATTCAAGATGACGAAACAGAATGTTTTCAAAGATTAGACCAATCTTTCCAATCGGATCAATCAATGATCTATGGATATCAAAAGATTCTTTTTCATCGTAACTAAATGTTCAACTTCTAGAACAACAAAAGTTAAAGTTAACTAGCTAGATAACGGTGACTTTGGTTTACTTCAGTCACCGCCATTTCGTTCGAGCTCGGTGGAATTTGATTTCCTGGAGGATCACAATCAGTAGAAATAGGGAACGAAGTAACTAGAAAGATTCGATAGTCAAATATTGATCAAATTTAAAATTTGATCTTTCTATAGGGATCATCTATCAAGTGAGTAGGTATTCGGTCCGTGGAGTAAAAGAAAAAACTAAAAATAAACTAACATAGATGTTATGGAGCAAAAATATATCTTTCTTTAATAAGAAAAGATAAAAAAAAAAAAAAGAAAGAAGTAATAAATTGGAATGTGAATTCTTTTTTCACAAAGATTTTTTGTGTGTCAATAATCTTATTCTTGACCCCCGTTTCTATCTTTCTGCCATAGAGGAGCCGAATGAAATGAAATTTTCATGTTCGGTTCTGAATTAGAGGCGTTAATCGACGTCGACTATAACCCCTAGCCTTCCAAGCTAACGATGCGGGTTCGATTCCCGCTACCCGCTCATATTCCTTATTCTATTTTATCGGGGGCAACTTCTCCTCATTCAAAATGAATTTTTGATGTCCAACATATCTATTCTTTCTCTTTCTTTCCCAAACATCCTCGTGGATGGATAAAAAGTCGGATTTGTTTTTGTTAACGATAAAGTATTTGAAGGAAATAATTAAAAAAAAAAAAAAAAAAAGAGCGTCCATCGTCTAATGGATAGGACAGAGGTCTTCTAAACCTTAGGTATAGGTTCAAATCCTATTGGACGTAATAATATTCAATTAATTGTCCAAGATTGATTATTGTGCTCGGAAATGTAGCAAAGTGATTATTAAAGCTCTTCCATCCTGTTCCGAACGATCTATCAAATCCAAAATTTCTATTTTGGTTCTCGAAGAAAAAGTTCGGTATTTTCTTTAATAGCTTCTTTTAAAAGAGTTTCCGCTTGTTCCGTGAATGTCCTAGTAGAACGTATAATTTCTCCAAACTGGGGTTTATTTTTTAATAAATATTCGCGCAACTTAAGGGTAAATTTTTTCACCTGTACGATTTCTAATACATCTAGATATCCGTTCGTTCCAGTATAAATCATAGCTATTTGTTCTTCCACTGTCAAAGGATCTGATTGAGATTGTTTGAGCAACTCACGTAATCGTTGACCTCTTGCCAATTGATCTTGAGTAGCTTTATCAAGATCAGAAGCGAATTGTGCAAAGGCTTCTAACTCTGCAAGTTGGGCTAGCTCTAATTTTAATTTTCCAGCTACTTGTTTCATAGCTTTCATCTGAGCCGCGGATCCTACTCTAGATACGGAAAGACCTACATTAATGGCAGGTTGAATTCCTGCATTGAATAGATCGGCTGACAAGAAAATTTGTCCGTCAGTAATCGAAATTACGTTAGTGGGAATATAAGCTGAAACATCTCCAGCTTGAGTCTCAACTATTGGTAAAGCAGTCAAACTCCCCCCACCTAGCTGAGAATTTAATTTAGCTGCTCTTTCCAATAGACGGGAATGCAAATAGAAAACATCTCCTGGATAAGCTTCCCGGCCAGGTGGTCTTCTTAATAGAAGAGACATTTGTCGATAAGCTTGTGCTTGTTTAGAGAGATCATCATAAATTATTGATGTATGTTGTTCTTTATACATGAAATATTCGGCTAAAGCTGCTCCTGTATAAGGAGCAAGATATTGTAATGTAGCGGGAGAATCCGCAGTTTCTGATACCACAATGGTATACTCCATTGCGCCACGTTCTTGAAAATTATTAACTACCTGAGCTACGGAAGAGGCTTTTTGACCAATAGCAACATAAACACATATTACATTCTGACCTTTTTGATTGATAATCGTATCTGTAGCTACTGCCGTCTTACCGGTCTGTCTGTCCCCAATAATTAATTCTCGCTGACCACGTCCTATAGGAATCATAGAATCAATAGCAATAAGACCTGTTTGAAGAGGTTCATATACAGAACGTCTTGAAATAATACCTGGAGCGGGAGATTCAATCAATCTAAATTCGGAAGCTGGAATTTTACCCTTACCATCAATAGGTCGAGCTAGAGCATTTACAACACGACCCAAATAAGCATCACTTACTGGTATCTGAGCAATTTTTCCTGTTGCTCTCACGGAACTGCCCTCTTGGATCATCAAGCCATCACCCATTAATACAGCTCCAACATTAGTTGATTCTAGATTTAGAGCAATGCCTACTGTACCATCTACAAATTCTACTAATTCCCCTGCCATTACTTTATCAAGACCATGAATACGAGCAATGCCATCTCCTACTTGAAGTACAGTGCCAATATTAACAACTTTGACCTCGTTATTATATTGTTCAATCTGTTTACGTATCATACTACTAATTTCATCGGGTCGAATAGTTACCATTAACACTAGTTAATTCTCTTTTTAAAAATAAGACCTATATATTTTTGTTTTGAAAACAAAATTAAAATATATATATATATATATTAATAAACTAATCAGTTATGTTTTTCATGGCTATAAGCAGGCCAATATTATGATCGATCGTACGTAAATGTAACTCGCTATTCAAACGAATATTCAGAGTTCCTAGAGCTTTTTGTACAGCTTGGCGAGAAATTTGTTGTCGGACCTGTTCAATTGCTCTTTGTTGTTCAAAGTGAACAGTCTCATTCTTGAAATTCTCTAATTGTTCCAAATTAGCAGAAGCAACATTGATGAGATCCTCTTTTTCTTGTTCTATTTGAGAGTATCCATTTACCCGAATTTCGTGCGCTCTCATTTCTACTTCCCGTAAGCGAGCCCGGGCTTGCTCGAGCTGATCAGCAGCTCCTTTACATAGTTCTTCGGAATTCTGAATAGTACTCAATATTTTCTGTTTACGATTATCTAATAGATTACTTAATGAAAGTAGATTATAAATTCATTCAAGTTATGAATAGATAACCTCTTCCCAAACCGAACACGAACCTTTCGATTCATTCGGCTCTCCTGCTCGGATTTTTTGGGACAATCCCCTTTTTTCCACCAAGCCTGCCCTTTCCGTTCATATTAATGGAAGAATAAGATAAATCTATCAAAGACCGAAATCTCCGAAGGGCTCTTTTGCCAAAAGGGATTTTTTGATTATCAAAAAAGTTGTTGTTCTTTTCTTTTTTACTTTTTTCTCCTTTTTTTTTCATTCGTGTTTCCTCTTTACCTTTTCTTGAATAAATTTTCTTCTGTGTAGGTCGTCGGTTCCGCATTGAAACCAAAAAAATTGGATGGGAGATTAGCACTATTTTTCAGTTGATAGATCGAATCAATTCCATTGATATGAATGTTATATATATCGGATCAATCTCCAACTATGCCTTTGAACCCATCTCATATTGGCACAGCGGTGGAAAGAGTACCCAGTTGTGCTTGGACTTCAAGCAGTTTAGCTTTAACCATTCTAAAGATTTTCTCTTATTGGTTGGTAGAAGAATTAAATTTCTTTCTTTTCCAATCAATTACGAAATGCTATAGTTCTTCCATATTTATTATTTCCCGTTTAGAAGTAATTCGTTGAGATCATGCACTTTTCTATCTACAAAGTGCAGCTGGTTGGACCCAGCTATATTATTCAATATATACAACTCGCACACACTCCCTTTCCGAAATAGATCAGTACACCAAGCACCACACTAAGATTTATTATATTTGTTTCTAAAATATTGGTATTTAACCCGAAACCCCCAGCGGAGGGCAAATAAACTAGGGAAATGAAAGAATCAGTTACATTTTTCATACGCTCTCCCCTCATAGATAAGGATATTAAACTTTTACAAAGTTTTTTCTCTGACTCGACTCTATTATTCCAGTTCCGGATAAGGAGATTTCAAGTACTTAGTCAGTCCCAGGTCACGTATAACTGTAAATAAGGATACTAATACAATTAGAAAATAAAAAAACTTTGCTCGATCTACCCAATCCTTCAAGTGTTACGAATCTTTCTGATCGAAACAAGTGAAGTATAAGTTCATTGTTTGTTCATTATTTGGACTAGCCCCTCCTCTATCGGCTGAACTAGGTCTTAGAGGAGGGTACTTAGAATAACAAAGTATACGGATTTTTGTTTCCGAGATTAAACAAATGGATTAGCAAATAAAAGTGCTAGGGCTACAACTAATCCATAAATAGTTAAAGCTTCCATAAAAGCTAAACTTAGCAGTAAGGTACCTCGTATTTTACCCTCCGCTTCTGGTTGTCTTGCAATACCTTCAACAGCTTGTCCCGCAGCTGTGCCTTGACCAATACCAGGTCCAATAGAAGCGAGGCCTACGGATAATCCAGCAGCAATAACGGAAGCAGCAGAAATCAAGGGATTCATGGTAATCTCCTCTTACTAAGGTTTATAAATGGTTGATAGATAGTTTTATCTATTGATTTGATTGTTCACGTCCAACTAGAGAACAATTTCTTTGGAACAACTAAATCCCGATGAAATGGTATTAAAAATAATGATATGACCAAATAGAAAAATTCTCTAGCCTTTAAAATAGATATTTATTCTGTTTTATACATTATGAAATATAGGCATATTTTTTTTTATTTTACATCCTGCTAGCCTATTTTGATGGCTATTTAAAAATCATTCTATCGATATATTGATCTATTTATATCATATATACATATAATCTATATAGACATTATATGTGATTATATTACATAAGTTATAATCCTTCGGGGTCAATTCATTGTTCTACACCGGGGTACATATTTTACTCCACCAGTTCCCATTATTGAAATTGGGCCATTTTATTTATAGAATTTTGTTTATAGATATGAATGGAACAAATATGATTTATTCTATCTATCCATTTTAAGTAGTTCACTGATCCTAAATATTTATAACTAAGACCTTAGAGATTAGGTATTTGAATCCATTTATCTAAGGTATAATCAAAATGGAAAGAACATTCCACATCCCACCTCATATTTAATAATATCTAAATAATTAATATACGAGTTGGAAGGTTAGAAAAGAATCTAATTGGATTAATGATGACCCTCCATGGATTCACCTATATAAGCTGCGGCTAGAGTTGCAAAAATCAGAGCTTGAATACCACTTGTAAATAATCCTAGAAACATTACAGGTATAGGAACCACTAAAGGCACCAAAGAAACAGGAACGGCAACTACCAATTCGTCAGCTAATATATTCCCAAAAAGCCGAAAACTAAGTGATAAAGGTTTTGTAAAATCTTCTAAAATGTTAATTGGTAAAAGTATTGGGGTTGGTTGAATATATCTACCAAAATAGCCTAAACCCTTCTTTGTAAGACCTGCATAAAAATAGGCTACTGATGTGAGCAAAGCTAGAGCCACTGTAGTATTAATATCATTTGTAGGTGCAGCTAACTCCCCATGAGGTAATTTAATAATTCCCCAAGGGAGAAGAGCACCTGCCCAGTTAGAAACAAAGATAAATAGGAACATAGTTCCTATAAAGGGAACCCAGGGACCATATTCTTCTTCGCCAATCTGAGTTCTAGCCAAGTCTCGAACAAATTCAAGAACATATTCAACAAAATTTTGAGCTCCGGTCGGAACGATTTGTGGATCTCGAACAGCTATAGTAGCTGAACCTAATAAGACAGCAATTACAATCCAGGAAGTTATAAGTACCTGTGCATGAACTTGAAACCCCCCTATTTGCCAATAAAAATGTTGACCTACCTCCACACCAGAAATATCGTAGAAATGATTTAGCGTCTTAATAGGAAATTGTAAAATATCCATAGTGTTCTTTACAAAGATGAATTAAAAAAAAATGATTTTGGTTCAATGACCGATTCCTCAATTATTTCACTATCATCAGTCAGGCCATGAAATAAAATAATGGAATGATTATTTGATTGATTAAGGAGATTTATTTATTTAAATAAGAATATTTTCATTTTAATCTATTCTCTAAGATTTGGGAATAGTAGCCAAGCCAACTCAGTTCTAGCTTCCCGTTTTTCATTTTTAATTAACCTTTTTTCTAGCTTCTCTACCCGCGCGAATTGCTGAAGTTAATTTTTTTAGAATCAATCGGATTGGTCCTCTACCATCATCATTAGCTGGAATTGGGATATCCACGAGATTTGGGTTACAATCTGTATCAACTAAACAAATTGTTGGAATACCCAAAGTTCTACATTCTCGAATAGCAGTATATTCTCCTTTTTGACCGAGAATTATTACAATATCGGGCAATTTTGTCATGTATCTAATCCCACCTAAATCTTCCTGCAATTTGTTCAATTCTCTCTTTAGTATTGCTGCTTCTTTCTTCGTAAATCTATCGAATCCTCCCGTATTTTTTTTTTTCATCAAATTTTTCAATTTTTCAAGTCTTGCTTCTGTAGTGAACCAATTAGTTAACATACCCCCGAGCCATTTTTTATTGACATAATGACATCGCGCTGCTAAAGCAGCTAATTTAGTAGCATCAGCTACTTGATGTTTTGTACCAACTATCATAAATTGTTTTCCTCTCCTTGCTCCATCAAAAACAAAATCACAAGCTTCTGATAAAAAACGAGCAGTTTGAGTCAGATTTATAATATGAAAATCTTTACGATCTTTAAAAATGTAAGGTGCCATTTTAGGGTTCAATTTTTTAGTCTGATGACCGAAATGAACTCCTACTCTTATCATCTCTTTCAAATTGATGTTCCAATTTCTTTTCGTTATTTTGTTTTCATTTATTTTTTTTTTCGTCATTTTGTTTTCATTTATTTTTTCACTATGAACTGTAATTTATACATTCCGATGGAATGGATTCCATTTCCAAGATTGCTTGCCCATATCATACGTGGTATGAGATATCCATTTAATTTGATATCCTAAGAAATTCCTTCATTTCTAAAAAGTATTTATTATACTGGTCGTTTCGATTTTTTCTTCTTTACTAATTTTTTAAGAACTTTTTTTTTTTGCTTAACGGACAAAACAGAGACTTTTTTATATTGATTATTATTTTTATATTGATGATGAGATAAAATATCTTTCACTTTGTTGCTAAATAGATTTTTATTCCCCATTCTCGGATCCATTTCGTTCCGTTTTCCCAAACGGTTGAATCCAGTACCGACAGGTATCATCCCCCCAAGAATAACATTTTCCTTCAAGCCTTTCAACCAATCAATACGACCTCGAAGAGCAGATTTAGCTAGGACCCGAGCAGTTTCCTGGAAACTCGCTTCTGATAGAAAACTTTGAGTATTCAGAGATGCCTTTGTTATTCCCAATAAAATTGTTCGATAGTTGATTGCTTTTTCTAGAGCACGATCCATTCTTTGTGCTCGTGATAATCCAATGAGTTCCCCAGGTAAAAAAACATTACCCAATCCATTTTCCAAATTTCCATTTTCTGAATTGTCCACATCTACAATTAAAACTTTTGATGTCATTTGGCGTACAATAATTTCTATATGTTTATCAGAAATTTGTACCCCCTGGGATCGGTAAACCCTTTGAATTTGATTGACCAACTGAATCTGACTATGCTCCATACTTATCCTAACACTGATGAATGACCCCCAAAAGTTTCCAAGAGATCTTGCCAGGTGTTTATTCAATTTTTGAAAATTTTTTTTCCGATTTTTTGATATTGAAGTAGTCGAACGGGCTTCTGACAATTGTTCAACTTTAGGAAGACCTTGAATTATATCATCAGATTTTAATCTTTCGTATAACAGAGTTATCAATGTATCTCCTTCGTAAAGAATTTTTCCATAATTACCATGAAGAGTTGCTCCTCGAGTACCCAAATAGGGTTTAGCGAATCTAATGACTAAAGATTCCTCATGAACGGCTATAATTTGACCAGATGCGTGGAGTGGTTCATCTTCGGATATCCATACACTTTCACAAATAAATTGTCCAGGGCTAACTACTGGAAATGTTTTTTCACAAAAATTGGATAAGGAGGAGTACAAATTAAAATTGAATAAATTGGAAATAATATTCATGCATGAATCGAATTTATAAATTCCCGTCTTTTCATCCATAAAATAGCATTTAGGTACTTGGAAAGTATTCGAATAAATGTCAGAAATTGAACGTTTACTTAGTAAGACTTTATTAGAAGTTGTGAAATGGGAGCATGGGAAACGGTTAGCAATACTATGTAAGTGACCCAAGAGACCTGACAATTCAATGATTTGTCTAATTGGATCCTTCCGAATTAATTTTTTTACTGTATTTAAACCTTTTGAATCATTAAATACACCAATTTGCAAAAAATCAGAAGGGGAAAGAACCATAAAAGATTCACCTTTTTTATTCTCATTAGGTAATGAACGAATAATCCCCTTACTAAGTAAGGGACTTTTATCATTGGAAGAAAAAGGATTGGTTTGCTCTAATTTGTTATGAGACATAAATTTATAACTTGCTGTATTTTTCCCTTTTGCCATATTCAAAAAGGGGTATTTCATCAAGCTAATTTGAATCATATTGATAATGATCTTATTTGTTCTTACTGAAATAAGAGAAGCATAAGCCTCTTTTATTTTTGGTTTTAATCCTCCGGCTAATGGATTTTCAAGAGAAATCAAATTTTTTTCAATTGAATCACCCCTGATGATCTCCCCATATTTTATTCTTGAATTATCAATTCGAGGGTCATTCAAAAGAGCAAAAATCTGATTTCTATGTAGAATACCTTTTCTGGGTATTCTAAGAATCAAATCAGGACAAGGGATTCTTCGCTTTACCCATTCTTTATCACACCATAAGGGTACGATGAGTCGATTTGTTTCTTTTTTTCCCGTCATATTGGGATTTTCATAAAGAATGGTGGAATAAATAGAGTTCTGATCTTCGTTAGATATGGTCCGATCAGTTTCGGAATAACTGAAGTTTTTTTTTTTTTCTTTTTTTGAAAAGTTTGAGTCAACTGATTCGTGTTTCACTTGATCCACTGAATAATTCGAAAGTGATTGATGTTTGTCAAGAAGAAGTGGTGTAATATCCACTTGATCTTGATCTTTATGAAATGAAGAAAAAGGTACTACAACGGATTCGTACATACCTCCCGATAATACCCATAAATGAGTTGTCTTTAATATAAAATTAGACATAGGGATACTCCGATGCATTTCTCCTGTTAGGTCAGAATATATATGTTTCTCCACTTTTTCTTTGAAGGGCGATGTTTTAGCACGAACCTCAGCAATAACTTGTTCCGATTCCACGAGTTGATGATTCTGAATGAAAAGCAAACTTTCTGGTGGAATGGTTAAGTTTTCTACTTTATCTTGACTATCAATAGTCACGCATAAACTATTATGACATATATAAGCAGGATGTCCATGACGTGTACGTGTAGGATAAACCAAATTTTCATTGAATTCAATTTTTCCAGTGAAAGGGGCTCGTATATGTTCTGCAATATCACCTGTAAATACCCCACCAGTATGAAAAGTCCTTAATGTTAGTTGAGTCCCTGGTTCTCCAATTGATTGGCCTGCAATAATGCCGACTGCTTCTCCTAATTCGATTAAGTTGCTATGAGTAGTACTCCGACCATAACATAATTGACAAATCCAAGATATACTTTTGCAAGTAAAAGGGGTTCGTATATATATTGGTTGTGTTTGGAGGTTTCGTAATTGATTGGCAAGTTTAATCCCAATATCTTGATTGCGCGTGGCAATGCATCTCCCATTTATATATATATCGTCTGCTAACACACGACCAATTAGTGTTTGTGTTTGTAGAACAATTTGATTTTTTATTCTTTCTCGACCTTGAATGAAACTTACAAAAAGACCTTGGATAGTGCCACAATCTGCTTTACGCACAACGATGTGTTGTACTACTTCAACAAGTCTACGTGTGAGGTATCCAGCATCTGCTGTTCGTATAGAAGTATCCACAACTCCTTTACGAGCACCATAACAGGAAATAATATATTCCGTTAAAGAGAGTCCTTCACGAAAATTTCCTTGAATGGGTAGATCAACAATTTTTCCTTGAGGGTCTGACATTAATCCTCTCATACCTACTAATTGGTGAACCTGAGATGTACTTCCTCTAGCTCCCGAGAAGGACATCATATGTACTGGATTAAAAGGGTCAGTCATCCTAAAATTCGGATTCATTTCTCGTCTCAAATATTCACTGGTAGCATGCCATATTTCGATCAATTGACGTAATTTTTCCACTGCATGTACATTCCCATAATCATGATGTTTTTCCGAAGCAAAACCTTGTCGCTGCGCATCTTGGATAAGCCATGCTTTAGATGGTGTTGTTAAAAGATCATCAATTCCTAATGAAATAGCTGCATCAGTAGCTTGCTGGAAACCTGAAGTCTTCAGTTGATCTAATATATGGGATGTATATGTCATTCCAAATTGATTTACGAATCTGCTAATAAGTTGCTTCATAGCAGTTTTATCCATCACTTTATTATAAAAGGGCACTTCAAAGGGAAAGAGCACTTCGAAAAAATTAGGTTCTGCCATAAGAAAAAAACCTCCCATTTGGGGTAGCAGGATTCAGCAATGGGTTCAAGCCGGAAGGCTTCCTTTATCTCTATTTCTACTTAATCTCTATTTCTACTTGATCTCTATTTCTACTTGATCTCTAATAATATTATATTCTGAATAGTGACAGTTCTTGTCGGATATCATAAGCCCACAAACCTTTTATGGCTTCTTCTATTTCTCGATTAAAACGAGTACGACCAACGGTTGTTCGAATGTATTTATTAAGTATTTCTCCCATTCTACCTTTTCTTATTCGAAAATGTTGATGGATTTCGTAGAAAGTACCCAAAGATTCATATTGAACTTCGATAGGGACTTCTCGGTTTACTGAATTTATAATAGGGATATCTATATCTCTCCCCCACCGGAGCCATAACGGACTGTCTAAATCAATTCGTTTTTGTTGATAAGCTCTGAGTGCATCATCATAACTAGAAAACGAAGGTGAAATGATCTTCTTTTTTGAGTTATCTGGGTGGTACCTATTTTCATAAATACCTTGGTTTTTTTGAAGAGTTGATCTATAAAGTCCGAGAAGCATATCTTGAGTCGGTACGCAAATAGGATATCCTATAGTTGGAGAGATAAGATTGAGATGAGAAAACATAAGTAAACGAGCTTCTACTTGAGCTTCCATCGATAGAGGTACGTGGACAGCCATCTGATCTCCGTCAAAATCCGCATTAAATCCTGCACAAACCAATGGATGTAAACGAATAGCACGTTCTTCTATTAAAATAGGTATAAATGCTTGTATTCCTAATCTGTGTAAGGTAGGCGCTCGATTTAACAATACGGGATGTCTTTGCATAATTTGTTTAAGTACGTTCCATATAATGGGTCCCCTATCTCGAATTATACTTTTAGCTGCTCTTAGATTGGGAGCAATTTGTCGTTCAATTAGATCACGAATTAAAAATGCTTGAAAAAGCTCTACTGCGATTTCTCGGGGTAATCCACATTGATACAATGAAAGAAGGGGACCTACCACAATAACAGAACGACCTGAATAATCAACTCGTTTTCCAAGTAAATTTTCACGAAATCTTCCTTCTTTGCCTTGGATGAAATCTGATAACGATTTATAAGGTCTATCATGACTGTCTCTCACTGGTTGTCCGCCGATGCCGTTATCAAGAAGTGCATCTACGGCTTCTTGGACTAATCTCTTTTGATCAGTCAATAAATCCGGCATTACAAATACATTAGTATTTTTTCTAAGGTGAATAAGAAGATTATTTCGACGGATAACTGTTTGATAAAGTTCATTGAGATCCGAACTAATCAGTCCAACTTCATCTAATTGAAACATTGGCCTCAGATCGGGAGGAAGAACTGGTAATAGGGATAAAACCATCCATTGTGGTTCTATATTTGCTTGAATAAAATATTTAGCTAATCTCATGCGTCTAACCAAAAGATCCTTTCTTCTTCGAAGTTTTTGAAGTTCTTGCTCATTCAATTTATCATACATCTTTTTTAATCCCTTATCAAAAACTATATCCTTTTTGGCATTAGTAGTCCCCGTAAATAGTATAGATATTATTTCGTCCAATCTCTTCCATTCCATATATGAACGATCCAGAATAATTTGCAGATCCAGACCCGCTAGTTGGTCTCTGATAGCTTTTCCCCCAGTGGCTATTTCTCTCTCTTGAAATAGCCCAAAATCCCAAGAGAGATAATAAGCAATAATCTCTGGCCAGGATTGATGCTCATATTTAAGTGAACCCTGAAATCGCAATAAAGTTGGCTTGTTAGCCATGGACCTAGTAATATAAACATTTGGATAGGTTATTCTAGGATTTTTTTTCCCCCCCTCAGAATCGGACATGAAAGTTTCCTCTCATCCGGCTCAAGTAACTATACCGAAACCGAAAGTGATTAGGTATTGCTCTGTAGAAAGACTAAATAGTTACTCTTTGCTCAAGTTCCAAGTTAATTCTAATATTCGTTTACGATTCGTATTAAGACATAAATATGGAATTCTTGAGCAGTCTCCTCCCTTTTGAACGATACATTTCTTTGTGAAAGACCTTCAATTCATTTGAAACTCATAAGGGATTTACTTGTCTGTATCTCGTTCTATTTGATCCTGTAGGTTTCTGCTTTACTTCGATGGTTACAATACTATTTGAAGCATATGTGCGATGAATAGACTCCTATAACCATAGCTTCTTTTTGATCTTGAATAAATCAAGGATAATCTGAAAAATTTATTTTTCAGTCCATTCTTATTAATAGTAAGAAAAGAAGTGTTTTTACGAAGTCCAATTAGCAATTTTAATATACAAGATATTAACCCTAGATTCATTCCTCTTTATCAACATCTCTTCACGATGCTTCTAATTCTGAGCTTCATGCTACTCTTCCCGAGGGACGTGTCAGAGCTAAGGGCATCCCAATTTGAATAGGATGACAGTTCCTACGGATCTGTATAATCGGAGCTTATGATCAAGTCACACATCGCAGTATACTGGGTCTTCTAATTCTTTACGAGTTTTATCTAATAGATCCGCAATATAACTGGGACGCCGTTTGAAATACCAAATATGAACAACTGGACATGCCAGTTTAATGTATCCCATTTGATATCTTCGAATTCGAGAATCAACAACAAGTTCAACTCCACATTGGGCACAAAAATTGGATTTGTGGTCTTCCTTTTCATTCTCGATCACTCGAGATTTTCCACAAGCACAAACTCCCCTTTTTTTAGGTCCAAAGATTTTTTCACAAAATAATCCATCTCTTTCTGGTTCATAAGTTTTATAATCTAAAGTATAGTCTGTAGTCACTTCTCCGACTCTTTCTCCATTAGGTAAAATTCTTTCAGACCAAGCAAGAATCTGCTCGGGAGAAACTAATCCAATTCGAAGTTGTTGATGTTTATCCTGGTCACTCATAAAATAAAAATTTTAATTCATTTTGATCAAACTTCCTTCCTATCTATCTGAAAGTCTTTCTCAGATAGAATAGTATGATTCAATTCTAGAGCTAAAGATCGTAGTTCTCGACTAAGTAATCGAAAAGATTCTGTAGGAGTGCTAGGTTTAGGCATTGGCTCTCCAGTGAGAATGGCACCAAATACTCTTTCACGAGCATCCATATGGTCAGATTTTAAAGTAAGCATCTCGTGTAAAATATAAGCAACACCAAAACCTTCTAGAGCCCAAACTTCCATTTCTCCTACTCGTTGCCCTCCTTGTTTGGATTTTCCTTTCAGAGGTTGTTGTGTAACCATTGTATAAGGTCCACTGGAACGTGCATGAATTTTGTCATCAACTTGATGACACAATTTCGATATATAAGCTATTCCTATTGTAACAGGTTGTTCAAAAATATCTCCTGTTCTTCCATCAATTAATCTATGTTTTCCAGGATGATCAGGTTCAAATAACCATGGGTTAGCTGTTTGCTCGCTAGCTTTATAAAGTTCAGAAAACACTAGTTTTCTAGAAGCTTCTCGTTCGTACCTTTCATCAAAAGGTGTTATTCTATAATGTTTGTTCATTAGTTTTCCTGCTAAACCGAGCAAACATTCAAAGATTTGTCCTACATTCATTCGTGAAGGTACCCCTAATGGATTTAATACCATATCCACTGGTGTTCCATTCTGTAAATAGGGCATATCTTGTCTGGGCAAAACTCTTGAAATAATACCTTTATTACCGTGCCTTCCAGCTACTTTATCACCCACTTGTATTTTACGTTTTTGTGAAATATATACATGGACTTTTTCCACAATATCGCCGAAATTATCTTCTTCCTGGATACATCTCACATCGATAACTCGGCCTCTTACACCTTTAGGGACTCGAAAACAATTTTCTTTTCCAGTGGGTGGTGCCTTAATATCAAATAAAGCTTGCAATAATCTTCCTTCTGGAGTATTTAATAGTGAGTCTTCTTCTGCTTCAAGCGTTAATTTGCCCACTAAAACATCACCTGTTTCTATCCAAGATCCTAGCATTACAAGGCCATTTTCGTCCAAATGACGGAGTAAGTGAGCATCTAAATGAGGTATTTCTCTAGTAATTATTTCAGGGCCCTGATTCGTCAAATAAACTCCAATTTCGTATCTTACGATCTGGAAAGAAGTGAAAATATCTTCATATACTAGACGTTCACTAATAAGTATTGCGTCTTCAAAATTGTATCCTTCCCATGGCATATAAGCCACTAGTACATTTTTTCCCAGAGAAAGTTCTCCCCCTACTGTAGCTGCGCTGTCTGCTATAATTTGTCCCCTCTTTACATATTCTCCTTGACAAACTCGGGGTTTTTGATGCATACAAGTATTACTATTAGAACGTTGATATAGAATCAATTCTGTTCCTATAGTGTCTCGAACAACAGATGAAGTGATAGTGATATTTATAGCATCACTATACTGGATTTTTCCCCCTTCCTTGGCTATAGCTATACTTCCTGAATCTAGAGCTACTTGACCCTCCAATCCTGTTCCGACAATGCACTTCTCAGGTTGAACAAGTGGAACTGCTTGACGCTGCATATTAGAACCCATTAAAGCACGATTCGCATCATTATGTTCGAGAAAAGGAATAAGGCAAACTCCAACGGAAAAATATTGGTAAGGGAAAATACTTCTGAAATGGATTTGGTCCCATGCAAAAACTATAAATTCTTGTCGAAATCGAGCTGGAGTAAATTGTTCCTCTGGAACCCCTTGATTTAATGCCAGAGAATTTCCTGTAGCTATCCGATAGTATTCATCTTCTCCCGGTAATAGATAAACCATATGTTCTTCCTTCGATCTATCAGATATCCTATGAAATGGACTTTGTAAAGAGCCGTAATGACCAAGCGTTGCATAAATAGATAACGATGCAATAAGTCCAACATTTATTCCTTCGGACGTCGTAATCGGACAAATACGTCCATAATGACTAGGATGAATATCCCGTGTACGAAAAGTAGCAGTTCGGCTTGTCAATCCTCCAGGGCCCAAAGAGCTTACTTTTCGGCTATGAACTATTTCTGCCAATGGATTAGTTTGATCCAAAAATTGCGATAAAGGATGTAAACCAAAAAAATCTTGAAAAGTGTCTGTTAATGAAATGAAAGTTGCCAATTTTTTAGGAGTTAATAAACTTTTAGGATTGGTTGATTCATATAATATAGTTCTTGAAATTGCTTCTTTCAAACGATATACAGCTAATCCTAATTGCTCTTGTAATAAATCTGCTACAGAACGAATATATCGATTTTGAAGGTGATCTATATCATCGAGTATACCTGTTCCAAATTGCACTCTGATAGGGTAATCCACAGCAGCCAATACATCATGTGGTAATGAAAAAATCTCGTTCTCAGGTATATCAAGATTCAGTTTTTTGTTCGGATTTCGTCGACCAATCTTTCCTAATACACATTTAGTTCGGAAAAAGTTTTTTTGCAATTCTTCACATAAATAATCGGAAAATTCCAAATTGTATTTTCGAGGGTCATCGTCACTTATGTAGAGATCCTTATAAAGTGCCAAAATGGCATCTTCCTTCCCGAAATTGCTCCACTTGCAGCATTGGTCATACTCCTTCGTTCCATTTTCGGAAAGGAGAAATGTTTTGAGATTCCTATAGCGAGTATCGTCCAAAATCTCTTTGAAATTCAGGCCCATAGCCAACAATAGAAGTATAACAGGTATTTTTTTCTTTCTGCTTATACGAACCCATATCCTTTGTTTTCTTATATCGATCTCTAATTTTGATCTTCCTCCCCAATCTGAAATTATAGTGCCGACATAGAGAATGTTTCCCGACGGTTTTCGTTCCCAAGTGTAATAAATACCGGGACTTCTTAATATTTGATTGACCACGACTCTGTAATTGCCATTTACTACAAAAGTTCCTTTAGAATTCATCAAAGGAATATTTCCCAGAAATACAATTTGGTTCTGTATCTTTATCTTTCCACGAGCTCTGTGAATCAATCGTGCTGGTACATATAATTTACAGTGATATGTAAGGGACAGGTATACAGCATCTCTCTCTTTAATGAAGGGTTCTGCTAATTTATATTCATTCCCAAAAAGCCTAAATTCTATTTTTTTATTCGGGCTCTCAATTTTCGAAAACTTATCGAGTTCTTCTATTAAGCCTTGATCGATGAAACGACAAAATCCTTCAAGTTGTATTTTACCAAATTCGGGGATTGTAAATATTCCCTTATTTTCATCTAATCGCATTGGCAGTTTCCTATAAAAAGTTTATTTCGTTATTTATTCCTCATTGATCTATACGAATAGAATAAATCCGACAAAAATTTTCATGTCTATTTTGTTCACTATATCCCGTACAAATTCTACCCATATTCAGATATGAGTAAAAAGATAAGAAAAAGAAAAGGTGTTTTTTTTTCTTCCGCATAAAATGCAGAACGGGATCAAATCTTCCTTAAAGATTAAAACAGGGCGGATTACTTTCAAATGTATCAAATGTAATAATAAATACATTATCACATTATAATGATATGATTGAATGAAGGGAAAAGAACAAATTAAATTCTAAAATAATAAATTATATTTCTATTTCTTTTATGGTTGACAAATGTGCATTCACTATCCTATCATGAAAAGTAAAACATGATATGAAAGATTGAATCTTTCTCCGCATTACAACTTAAGCAACTTTAAAAAAGTTGTAAATCAGCTGGCAGTTGTACATAAGAAAACTAACTTCGAATTTTAACTAGTCCCCTAAATTGTCACTATTCTTCTATATGACATAACTGAGTGATAAAGCAGGGGGATCAAAATACTAAATCCAGATCCAGATTGGATCTGGGGATGGCGACATAGCCAAGTGGTAAGGCAGGGGACTGCAAATCCCCCATCCCCAGTTCAAATCCGGGTGTCGCCTTTTTAGGGTACAAAAAAGTGAAAGAAATGCAAAAGTTTGCATTTGTACTCCATAACTTTTGGAGTAAACTTGTGCGTCTTCAGATTCAAATTACCAATATATTTATGATAAGATTCAATTTTATTGTAAATGCATGCCTCTATAGGCATTTAGAGAGTAACTAGTTCCAACAGACTAATTTTATAAATCTCTACTATCGATTATTCCTTTCGGTGGAGGATTTACACTTTGCACTATCCTGATTAGTTCCATTATCATAATTAATCAATAATGATTATTATTCTTGATAATAGAGGGATTCGTATGGATATAGTAGGTATCGCTTGGGCTGCTCTAATGGTCGTTTTTACGTTTTCTCTTTCACTCGTAGTATGGGGTAGAAGTGGACTTTAATACAACTAATATTTAAACTAATTAAATAGTCTTGAGTCATTTTTGAGACTATTCAAATAAATTATAGATTATAATCTCGTATGTTTCATAATGATCTAATAATATTGAATTGAATGATCAATAATTATTATAAAAATCAAAGATTTCTGTAATTATTTATGTTTGATATGGATAAAGGAATGCATCCTTTACCCTCATATTTTCGAAAATACTTGATACTTATCAAGTATGAAGTAGATATGGAATTTATGCTACTAAACATAGTATTAATCAAAATAAAAAAGTTTACGTTTTAATTAATCAAATAATTGCCAATTGATCAAATTTAATACGAGTCTGTTCTCGGAACAACGACATATGAAGCATATCGTGCTGCTCTGTCCCAACCAGACATCCCTTTTCCATAGAAATTATTTACGATTTCCAATTCACTATATACTATAAAATTTTACTGTGTTAGAAATAGAAAGATATTTCACATTTTTACGATTCGTAGATTCGTCTAAAATACTTTTGAGACGATTATGTTCAGAACCACACCACCTATGTTCTGCCCCCATAAAGTTACTTTTTCTAGGGGCATATTAATAGTATTGTGATTAGCATCGCTTTTTTATACTAGGTCCTCATCCTACATTCATGTCCCCATAGGACAAGTGCTATTCAGATTTACTTTTCTAAGATCTATGTAGAAGAAGTAGTACAAAGAAAAAGTGAAAGGAAAGGAAGGTTTCTCGTTTCCTTCTTCCTTCGTACTACTTCTTTTCCAAATAAATCTCTACCTTTAATACGACCCCTATTACCCCCCTTTTTTTTACTGATGATCTAGAATTCATCTAGACATCAGTAATCACTGTATTGATAATACAAATCAATTGCTTTGACTCACCGTTTTTACGTAAATGATGAGTAAAAAAGCAGTAGGGACTGAAATGAACAATGCAACAGCAATAAATGCGAGGATATTTACTTCCATGATTGAATTTCCCTTCGTTTTACAATAACTCGAGATTTGATCTCATAGAGTATAGATGAATCTTTTTTTTTTTTATTGATTGAATCCTTCAATTATAAGATTCCATCAATAGGATCAATCTGAGTAACGGAATCTAACGGATTCCTATTAATTCTTCATAGATATTAATTCTTCAATAGAAATGAAATAGTATAACATACTATGATCTCTTATTCATACCGGATCTAGTAATAAGATTCCTAATCGATCCCATCGGGTTACTCATATAGTTACAACGTTTTACATAAACGAAAAAATAGTATCGCCAAGCATTGGATATGCAAATATTATAAATATGGTTGTTTGATAAAATAAATCGTCTCAATCGAATATTGAGACGTTGATGACGACCCGAATTTGCCTATTCGAGGGGCAGGGCAGATAAGTATGATAAAGATTGCTCTGAGTAGATTATATCTACTGATTGATTTATTATTTTAAACTTACCTTCTAATGAAGGTAAGGAATAGTCCCAATAGGGATATTACTATCCATTAATCGATTCTATTGATCGAAAAAAAGGACAAGAGAATTAATTCTCTTGATTCAGGTGAGCAAGATACCCAAGCTTGCATTTGCATCATGATTCTACATGACAAATCGCAAAAGGGTTCGAGGTAACTGCAGCTAAAAAAAGCTGGAAAGATTCCCCTACTGAAATCCCCCTGATTCGCCTTGTAATGTTCACCGAGAACTAAAAAGATAGTTCAAATTATTCGAAGGATTGCCCATGACCCTGTAATGAGCTGAACTGTTTGGATAATCAGTTCAGCCCAAACATCATCCAATCCTCATGTGATAATTGATCGTAATCTTTTTGATTATGAGAATACCGTTCAACGGCGTACTAGCACATCTGAAATAGTACCAATATTTCACTTCTGGGGAAGAACATGAGATAGATGGAACAGTATCTGGAAATCATTTAGAATGATCCGTAGAGATCTACGCGGTATTCTGACTTAGAAGGAGACTCCTCCTGTGTTATCCTTCCTAACACAAATCGATCTTCCTACGAAGATCTATTCGTACAATTACGAATGTGTTTATATAACATTCGTTAATTATACGAAACGAAACCTTTTTTTCTTTCTCAAGGAAAGAAAAAAATTTAGTGCGGATCCACTATGATAATTCGATAATATCATCGAAATGGTGATAGAATCACCAGTAGATCTATCCTGGTCTACCCGATTTCCCTTTTTTGCTCTTCTAATGGGGTGGGGATCGAGCGAAGAATTGATCAATTTATTGGACCGGGACTGACGGGGCTCGAACCCGCAACTTCCGTCTTGACAGGGCGGTACTCTAACCAATTGAACTACAATCCCAACTAGGTACAGTTGACTTAATAATCAGTACTAATTAAGTACTGCTGGGTCGATAAAAGATTTGACCTTTCTCTTTCAAATTTACTGAAAGTATCTGTTCGTTTCGATTTTTTATATATCGGGGATTCAAGAACCAATTACCTTTTCATCGAAATAATCGATTGATTATGAATATCAATCTATCAATCAAGTTGGTCTTGGGCCGAGCTGGATTTGAACCAGCGTAGGCATATTGCCAACGGATTTACAGTCCGTCCCCATTAGCCACTCGGGCATCGACCCAGGAACAAGAAATGGAAAGTCATTAGGAGACCTAATGAGTATTCTAATGACTTTCTTTCCTAGTATAGTACCCCTAGGGGAAATCGAATCCCCGTTGCCTCCTTGAAAGAGAGATGTCCTGGGCCACTAGACGATAGGGGCCCACTTATTGTTATAATATTCAAATCCTTAGGAAATTGTCAAGACTATGACACCACTAAATCTATTAGTTTTCTTTATGTTAGTGGTTTCATATTCTTCTTGTATTGTTCGTAAACTTCTCTAGTACATAAAGCCTCAAAAAAGGCTTTGCTTTTAGATACTGATAAAGATAAAAAGCGCTTAGTTTAAGCCCCAAAATTCTTGGGGTATTGCTACGGATATAACAACTATTATTTTGAACCAAAAGATGGAACAACGATCGAAAATAAAAATATTGAGTAAATGCCTCTTATAATATTGCTTACAATATCCCCCTCCTCTATATCACCATATTACGAAATTTATATTTGTTCTGGACGAGAACCATATCCCCCCCTTTCTTGTTGAACCGAGTACTCATTTATTCAAAGTGGAGATTCGCTCGTGGAACCCGTAGCAATATTTGGTCCTCTGGACCAACACGTATGATAGAGTGCGCATGTTTACAGATAAAAATTAATGAAGAACACAAACTACATAATCTTATTAGATAGGGTCCCTATTGGATAGGGTCGGAAACCGAGCAGAAGAGTCCTAGACAATATTTGCTGACATAGGACAGAGCAGAATAGGCACAATTTAATAAAATAGGTTATGTGTATTTATAAAATATCGGAGATGCCGATCTCTATCTCAGATAGAGACAATCCTATGTGTGGATCTGAGTGATAGACAGACAAACGAATAAGAGAGTCATCTCAATAGCCACGTGGGTTCACTAATTTAGTCAATTCAGATTAATTGTTAATAAATAGGTAGACAAACAATGGAAGGTATATCCCTGTCAATTATGGAGTACAGATCTCACCTTTTTATAATAAATTTGAAGAGTTCAATCAAACTATTAATGGGTCAATAGGACCAATTGACATTATCGGAATAAAATTGGTCCTCAAACAGTAAATTAGATAAATTATTATTAATATTATATTCTATGTGGATTCATTTTGCTACTACATATATACCG